ACTTACTTAAATTCAAGGTATGTCGAAAAATAAGAAGAGAATAAACTAGAAAAAAAATAATAATAATGATCCTATGCTAATAAAACAAATTGTTATACGGAAAAAAGCCCAAGAGATTGAAAAAAAATCTCCATATATTCTTTTATTTCATTGTAGTGGCTTGACAAGTCGACAATGGCGACAACTCAAAAATCTATTGTGTGCCTTTCGAGGTAGAACTTTATTTCAACCAAATTACAAAGGAAAACTACCACATAAAAACAAGCAAGGTGGTTTTATTGAGCAGCTTGCTTATAGCGCAGGTCCCACTTGTATCTTGTACTTAACTAAAGAAGCACCAGATAATACATGGTCACAGTTATTACCTTCGGCCTCATACAACCAAAATCTAGTTTTATTATACGGACAACTTCAATCTACTTTAGTCAATCATATGGATATAAAAAAAGCGGCTAATTTAGAAATAACATCAGTATTTCAACAACTTTTTGAGCTCATTTTTTACCCATATAATTCTTTATGTTTTTGTTTGAACAAGCCAATTGATGCTTCACCCACTATACAAGAAAAGACGCAAGGAGGGCCGAAGGCAGAGGATACCCACTGCCGTAACTTGGGCCCCCACTTTGCCAATTAAGGCCGCAGGCTTTATTGACAGAACAGGGGCGCGTAGTTTATAGCGAAGCTTTCTTTTTTTCAATGGAAATCCCCAAAAAATATTTTTTGCTGCGAAAAGCAGCGCCCTCGAAGATTGTAAAGATTTAAGCTAATCGATGATTTGTTTTTTTGGCGAATAACGGGAATCGAACCCGTGTTTTCAAATTCACAATCTGACACTTTAACCTATTAAGTTATACTCGCCCTTTTTTCCAATTTAGACGACATTAAAATACTCGCTATCGGATTCGAACCGATAACCCATAGGAACAGATTTTGAGACTGCCGTGTTTACCATTTTCACCAAGCGAGTATGCTCACTATCGGACTTGAACCGATAACCCATAGGAACAGATTTTAAGTCTGTCGTGTTTACCATTTTCACCAAGTGAGCTGCCGGGAAGCGAAGCGCTGAATGGAAACACAATCTTTTTGTAAAGAAGATAATGCTTTTTTAGAAAAAAATCATAAAGTGCAAAGGTTAAAATTTTGAGCTTTGTTTTACGTAGTTTTGCCATCTATATAATAGAATATAGTAAGAAATAATAAGTTGCCGAGGGCGCAGCAAAATATATATAATATATATATATTTTTTTTCATTCTGTTGTTAAGTAAGGGGCGCTTGGATGGTAACATCCCAGGCCAACCTGGCTAAAAATACTTATGACAGGATAAGATACTAGTTACCTGTCTAAAAGTACTAATCAAGGGTGTAATTCCGAGAAAGACTGTTTCGTCCCTGAAATGGAACTCTTCAGAACCCTTGTTATCGGTTTACAGCCTAAGGAAATTCCTGTGGTCGAGAATCTACTTTGTCAGGTCGTGCTATTGCTTACTTTTCAGTCGGCGTAGGCGAGTTACGAACTTCGCATTAATTTGCGAGTAAGATAATGTCGATTATCCAATTCTATGCCAAGGAGGAAGGTAGAGGTTAATTCAATGGTCGAAAGACATCCAGGGAAAGATAAGTCCGATTAGCCATTTGATTCAAGCCTTTGCGCTACTGGGTTAAGCAAAGGTGACGTCACTTCGGAAGATTCCAGGCTGGATAACAATTGAGTTCTAGAAAGTCGACCAAATGTAAAGTAGCAAAATAGGGGTGCACGTAATTCGCTGAATTCATAAGTCCTAATGAAGGCACTAGGAGAGTTTTCATTCTCCGATTCTGAAAAGCATGGCCTTACGCGAGTAACTTACAGATGCAAGCCTCTACGGCAAGAAGTCTTAATAGAGTAGATAGCGAGCTGAGCTAAACCAGCTATCAGCAGTCATTAATTTCACAACTGGCAAGCCCGAAAGCAAGTAGAATTACCCACTACTTGCTGGGGTGCTGCAAATTTAAAGCGGCAGCGCCCCAGCCCCCTATTTCCATCGTCCTCGTCAATCAAATAAAGGCTTCGTTTAGCCAGGGGTCATTCTTCCCCCCCGCTGAATTGCTTCGCGAACAAAGTAGGAGAAAAAAAGAAAGATTTTTTTTGTCCGCCTTATTCTCTTTTATTATTTAAATGGCCTCATGAGCTTCTACAAAGACCAATAAAGTGGTAACAGCAGCGTAGCCAAGCTTGTTCCGCCCGCTGTGCGCAAAAAAAGAGTTTTTTTCGGCACTTAGTAAAAGGAATTTTTGGCACTCCTTGCAGATGGTGAGTGGATTACTAATAAAATGGAGTGATCCGAGATGACCTCTCTTTCAATTTCAATTATGTCATTATATAGTAATGACATGCGGCGAACTCTATTGGATGCGCCAAAAACTTATTGGGCTGTGTCAATTTATTAACATTGACAGAGCCTTCATCTAAGTCTTGGCTTGTGCAGATGTCGCCCAAAATACAATCAATTATCTACCCAATCGACTGTATTTTGGTCACAATAAAAAAAAATGATTTATGTATGTATTTATTAATTGTAACTTTACCTTTACTAGGTAGTTGTGTAGCAGGTGCTTTTGGTCGTTTTCTTGGTTTACGAGGAACTGCTATAGTCACAACCACGTGTGTTTCATTATCTTTTATTTTATCTCTGATTGCTTTTTATGAAGTTGCACTGGGAGCCAGTGCTTGCTATATAAAAATTGCTCCATGGATTTTTTCCGAGATGTTTGATGCTTCTTGGGGCTTCTTTGGCGACCGTGAAGTCACCGGATGAATTGCTGGATAGATTATCTGGACGCTGCAGTTGCTCTGCGGTGAGACGGACTCGACTCACTCTATGGGGCGAACTCCTTTAGAGCATCATAGCATGTCGGGAAAAGGGCATACTGGACGTAGCCAAAAATATCCTTGGCTGTGCCCTGACCGTGTCTTTGAGACACAGGTGAGGCCGTAGGTCACAAACGTAAGGTGGAGGAGGTATCCCAAACTTGGCGCATCAGGCGAGGCCCGCGTTCCCCCTGCATATGGGCAGCAAGAGGGCGCATATGCCTGAACAAATAGGGGGCCTGAGTCCAATAAGGACAGCACACCACTTCAAGCGCACCTATGTCTCGATATCGATAGAGTATTCGGTGGAACCGGTGAACCATACATTTTTCTAGATAGAGATGCGTGGGACAGAGGGCTCATAGTACCTGCCTACTCGTTTCAAATATTCAAAAATTTTTTTGCTGCGAGTTTTTTGCTGATATCGGCAAAAGGGAAGAGGCCTAAGTCGGCAGATGCCGTACGCTTGAGTGGCAAAGGTAAGCGACACTATACGACTAGGCAGTGAAAAATATGCAGCGAATAAAAAAAAATCTATTTTTTGCTGCGGCCTGCTTAAACATACAGTGGTTACTTCAAGCCTTAATAACAATCTCAAGTTGGTGAGCCGTGTGATAGGTAACTATCTCGCACGGTTCGGGGAGCACTTTATTATTTTACTTGGGTGAACGGCCGCCGCATTGCAGTACGCAAAAAATTTCCTGCTTGATTCTGCGATTCAAGGCCCCAGTAAAATAAAACTTTTGACTCTGTGTTTGATAGTCTGACTGTAGTTATGTTAATTGTGGTTACATTTGTAAGTAGCTTAGTTCATCTTTATTCCATTTCATATATGTCCGAGGATCCACACAGCCCTCGATTTATGTGCTATTTATCCATTTTTACTTTTTTTATGCTAATGTTGGTTACCGGAGATAACTTTATTCAATTATTTCTAGGATGGGAAGGAGTAGGTCTCGCTTCATATTTGTTAATTAATTTCTGGTTTACACGACTTCAGGCCAATAAAGCGGCTATAAAAGCTATGCTTGTCAATCGAGTAGGTGATTTCGGATTAGCTCTCGGGATTATGGGTTGTTTTACTATTTTTCAAACAGTAGACTTTTCGACTATTTTTGCTCGTGCCAGCGCCTTTTCTGAACCCCATCATTATTTTATTTTTTGCAATATGAGATTTCATGCCATAACTGTTATTTGTATTTTACTTTTCATTGGCGCTGTTGGAAAATCTGCACAAATAGGATTGCATACTCGGTTACCTGATGCAATGGAGGGTTTTCGAATATTTGAGGGCTCTCATGTGCCAGTAGGTACATTATAACAATCTCACTGTATGCTGGGATCGTCGACCAAATGAGAGTCCCCATCGGAAAAATATCTCATTTTGACCAATCAGCAGGAAACCTATAAAGGAAGGCCAAGCCCACCCAACGAAGTAAAGGCTGAAGTAGCTCTATAGGATCCTCAGAGACTGTACGTGAGACCTCTTGTTCGAAATGGAATTTATCCTTGAAAAGAGAAGCTGTCCAGATTTAACTAAGATACGAAGCATTCTTTTGTTGTGAAAATTCGATCATCTTTTTTTTAGATTATATAGTCTATCGCGGCCTGATGTTACATTCCAACTTTCGGCCTGAGCCCAGCCTTATTGTCATCCTTACCAAAGCGCCGCGCGCCGGATCTACCAGGATGCAAAAAAGCTCAAATATTTTTTGTTGCTTCGCAAAATATATATATATATTTGCAAGAAGCGTTGGGATGGGGCTGAGACGGCGTCTCATGTATAAAAGAAAAAAAACATCTTAGTTGTTAAGCAGCATCCGGAAGATTCTTGGGAGAGTCTCTATTTCATAAGTGGAAGATACAGTCCCTACTCTTGCTAGGCTCATCAGCTTATTACCTAATGCTCTAAAATATTATTTCTTTGCCTTATGGAAGCGTAAGAGGTTATTAAAGAGTAGCCCACTCCAGTATCTGCTTTGATTCACGCAGCTACTATGGTAACAGCAGGCGTTTTTATGATAGCAAGGTGCTCCCCTTTATTCGAATATTCACCCACTGCTTTGATTGTTATTACTTTCGTAGGGGCTATGACGTCATTCTTCGCGGCAACCACTGGAATATTACAGAATGATTTAAAGAGGGTCATAGCCTACTCAACTTGTAGCCAATTAGGCTATATGATATTTGCTTGCGGTATTTCCAACTATTCCGTTAGCGTATTTCATTTAATGAATCACGCTTTTTTTAAAGCATTACTCTTTCTGAGTGCAGGTTCAGTGATTCATGCCATGTCGGATGAGCAAGATATGCGTAAGATGGGAGGGCTTGCTTCCTTGTTACCTTTCACTTATGCAATGATGCTTATAGGTAGCTTATCTTTAATAGGTTTCCCTTTTTGTACTGGATTTTATTCTAAAGATGTTATTTTAGAGCTCGCTTATACTAAATATACGATTAGTGGTAACTTTGCTTTCTGGTTGGGAAGTATTTCTGTCTTCTTTACTTCTTATTATTCTTTTCGTTTACTTTTTTTAACTTTTTTAGCACCAACAAATTCATTCAAGCGAGACATCTTACGATGTCATGATGCGCCCATTCTTATGGCAATCCCTTTAATCTTTTTAGCTTTTGGAAGTATTTTTGTAGGATACGTGGCCAAAGTGTGACCTGTTAGCCCATAAGTCACCCCTGTGACGAAGCGGCTGTTGCTCACCAAAAAAATAGATTTTTTTTCAAGGTGAACAATAATTGAGAATTGGATGCGGGCGAAATTCCCGCCAATGGCTGAGATGTTCAGTCGACTCTCCTGCCTTTGTAGGAGGCCCGGCAGCCTCCGAGTTGGAAGTGAGCAAAAAAGGGAGGAGGAAAGAGGCCTTGGTGAACCACCATAAGTAAACAAGTGTAAGCTTTGTTGCCCGGCAGTATCAAGTACTGACCACACTGAGGGACGAGCCCTAGAGTTAAAGGGAGGAATGAAGGGTACTTGCAGTGCAAATTTTTGGTCTTGCACCGAACATCCAATGGACCATGGACTAAATGGCCACTGTCTGAAAGGACTATGTCCAAGGGACCACCCCGCAAAGTACATCTTGCGCCTATGGGCCGCTATAACTATCCAATACACTCAAAACTGGAAAACTCTGGTAGGGCTCCCTTGCGGCGGGCTGCCAAGCTATAAACCCGACGAGAGCAGGATTCTCTAAAAAGCCAAGGCCGCAGAGTGCCGCCAGCAAAAATATATTTCTTTTTGCAGCATTTTTATTCTGCCCACTTGGAGATTTAGAATTTCAGTAAAAACTGGAAAGGAGAATAAGTTATGAGTAGGTTCTACATAGATACCCAAACGATACCCTGGGAACAAATTCCTTGGCCCAAGGTCGAGGCAGTTGTTTTTAGACTCCAAACCAGGATTTACCAAGCTTCTCGCTCCAACAATATGGACAAGATGCGTGCTCTACAATTTAGACTCATACGAAATCTACATGCCAGACTCTTAGCCGTGAGACAAGTTACACAGGAGAACCCAAGGAAAAAGGACCCTGACATTTACAAGAAGTTGGTGGCCTCAGGGTCACAAAAAATAGAGATGGCAAGAGGTCTTCAATTGGATGGAAAGGCTACGCCCATTCGTCAAATAATAATAGCAAAGCCCCGGAAAGAAGAAGAGCGCCTCAGAAAACTACGAGCAAAAAAAAAATATAGATTTTGTTGTGCCTTTTCTGCATTAGGCGCAAGAAAACGTAGAGTAAATCAGGTACGCTTTGCGCCTGGAAAATGGAAAGCAAAAAACAATCTATATTTTTTTTTTCGAACTAAACTTTGCGTCTTTTCATCTCTTTGGCCTATCTGTGTTATCGAAGACAGAGCCAAGCAGGCTTTGGCCAAAATGGCCCTAGAAAGTGAATGGGAAGCCCGCTTCGAACCCAATTCCTATGGATTCAGACCCGGACGAAGCTGCCAGGATGCCATTAAAGCCATATTCTTAGCTATTCGAGCCAAGCCCAAGTATGTTCTGAACGCGGACATTTCCAAATCTTTCGATCGCATCAACCACCAAGCCCTCTTGGACAAACTGAAAACTCTGCCTAATTTAGCCAAACAGGTCAAAGCCTGGCTTAAAGTCGACCTCATGACCGGATTAGGAAATAATGCTCAGTACATGGAAAGGGGCACCTATGGCGTGATCTCCCCACTGCTAGCCAACATTGCTCTCCATGGAATGGAGACAGCTTTAACACAGTGGTCACTGAGAGCATATCCCAAAGAACCAACTCCAATACTGGTTAGATATGCCAATGACTTCGTTGTACTTCACCAATCCAAGGAGGTCATAGAACAAGCTCAGGCATTCCTGAGGGAATGGTTAAAGTGCATGGGACTAGAATTGCACTCGGATAAGATCCAGATAGTCAACACCGGATCCGGGTTCCAATTTCTAGGGTTTTCAATCAATCATATTTGGAAATGGGGCAAAGTTAAAACTTTAATAACTCCGTCTCGTGAGTCTCGCTGGAGATTTCTCGAAGATATTCGACGGGCCATTCAATTTTCAAAAGGAAAAGCAGCCTACCAACTTATCATAACCCTGGTACCCAAAATAGTGGGATGGGGCCACTACTTCAAATACTCTGAATGCAACAATATATTTCGGAGATTAGACCATGATATTTTTCAAAAGATCCGAGCATGGGTATACCGACGGCACCCGACATGGGGTCGTGATAAAATAAAACAAAAGTACTTCCCCGAAAAGAGAAGTTGGCTCTTCGAAGGGAAAGTATACCAAGATAACTGGATTTTGTACGACTCTTACACAACGGCCTTTGGGGTGAAAAAAGAATATTACCTGGTCAAACTGAGTTGGATAGCTAGCCACAAGCACATTAAGGCGAGACAAGATAAGAGCCCAATAAAATGAAAAGCGGCGTAAGAGCGCAACAGCAAAAAAAGAAATATTTTTTTTGGGTAACCAAAATGCTGAAGGGCTCTTTATTACACCGCCCAAACATGTTAGAAAACCACGAGGGCATAAAAGTAGAGCACATCAAAGTGAAATCCTTGCGTGTTCGTAGAAAACTTATGGACAAGCACTGCCATGTTGAAAACAAGCGAGAAGACGTAAAAATTCTGAGAGGAGCCGTATGAGGCGGAAGCCTCACGTACGGTTTTGAAGCCAAGCCGTTCCAGCGATGGAACGGCTTAGGGACCGATATGATGATTGGTTTAGGTACCAATTTTTGGGCTAATTCCCTTTTCATACTACCAAAAAATGAAATTCTTGCCGAATCCGAGTTTGCTACTCCAACAATTATTAAACTAATTCCTCTTTTGTTTAGTACTTTAGGTGCTTTTATGGCATATAATATAAATTTTGTAGCAAATCCATTAATTTTTGCTTTGAAAACTAGTACTTTCGGTAATCGATTATATTGCTTTTTAAATAAGCGCTGGTTTTTTGATAAAATTTTTAATGACTTTATACTTAGGTTCTTTTTGCGTTTTGGATATGAAGTTTCATTTAAAGTTTTAGACAAGGGTGCTATTGAAATCTTGGGGCCTTATGGAATTTCGTACACATTTCGAAAATTAGCCAAGCAGATAAGTAAACTTCAAAGTGGTTTTGTTTATCATTATGCTTTTGTAATGTTGATTGGCTTAACCATATTTATTACCATAATAGGTCTGTGGGATTTTATTTCTTTTTGGGTAGATAATCGATTGTATTTTATTTACATAGTGAGTTTTCTATTTATNCATTTTGAAAAAGACATTAGCACAAACTAAAGGGGCATACTTCCTTATATAATACCATGAAACTTTAAGGGACGCAATGATAAGCCAGTGTTACGCCCTTTTTTCGGCTTCGCTGAGAGGGAGGGCTGAGGCCCGACGAAGCCTAACAAGCAAAAAAATAGATTTTTTGGAGCCTAAGCTATGCTTTGCGGTCTAGCTACGATAAGTCATGAAAAAAAGTGGGTCCTCGAATAAAGCACGTAATTGCTTTGGGTCTATGAGGAATCTGAAGAAGGGGAAGAAAAAAGTAAAGGTTGGAATGATGGAATGATAGATAGAAGAAAAGAAAATGAAAAACCCATAAAACGAAAAAAAAATTTTTCGGCTTTTTTTATCCCCCTCGACTGTGACTGGGGCCGCACGGTCATAGTAGCAAGCCCTAAAGCGTTGGGCAAAGCCGCGAAAGGCGAAGCATGCAATTACATAGTATGCGCGTATAAAAGCTCATCCAGTTATGTAATTATTGCGGACCTTATGTATATAAGTGCAGGGGGTTATGATGATATACCCATAGGGCCGCTATGGCTGGAAAGCCGAGAAGAAATGTGGACCCGCGGCCTGCGAAGAGAGCTGCGTCCTCGGGATCTTTTGGAAAAAGAGTAAACATTTATGTTACAATTTTTAGCTCCATTTTATTCCAATCTCAGTGGTCTTATTCTGTGTCCTTTGTTAGGAAGCATTATTCTTTTTGTTATCCCTGATCCCAGAATACGACTGATACGAAGTATTGGTTTGTGCACCTCTTTGATTACTTTTTTATATTCCCTTCTTTTTTGGATACAATTTGATAATTCTACAGCCAAATTTCAATTCGTGGAAACCATTCGATGGCTTCCTTACTCAAACATCAATTTTTATATAGGTATAGACGGTATCTCTTCATTTTTCGTGGTCTTGACCACATTTTTAATTCCTATTTGCATTTTAGTAGGTTGGTCCAGTATTAAAAGTTATAAAAAAGAGTATATGATAGCATTTCTAATTTTAGAATCTTTCATGATTGCTGTGTTTTGCATGCTGGATCTCTTACTATTTTATGTTTTTTTTGAAAGCGTTTTAATCCCTATGTTGTGCGGAGCTTAGCATCTGATATTCGCGGCGCGAAGCGCCGCCTCTGCAGGAGCCTTGTGCAGTAAACCCTTCTGAGCGATCCGAAGACTAGTAGGTCCCGCGAAGCTTTCGGAGAAGGGTAGTCTTGTGTGTAAGCATAGCTTTTTGATCGAACCCGTCGGATGACCTATTTGGGATTGGGGGGTACTTTGAGTGGGTACTTTGCAGGACTTCACTCTGCCTACTCGAATATTGTATAAACATGCAGGAAAGGGTGCTCCTGGGCAGGGAAGAATGGAGTTTTGCTGCGAGAAAACAGTTTTCGTGAAGTCTAGGGGGTGCAGACACACTTGCGCGAATTACAGGTGACAGCTACAAGGGTGGTGGGGAAAAAAAAGTACCCGACGCCTGGGGATGGACATAAATTTGTTAACTATCTATTGAGCTGACAAGGATAATTGTCCTGGTCTTGAAAGAGGACCTCAGGTAAATTGCTCTGTCGGGAAGTGATTGGCGAGGCCGCGGGATGAGTCGCTGGAACAAACAAGAAGACCGAAATAAAAACATATTTTAGAACTACAAGCCAAAAAAAGGCGTAAAGCCCTTTCTGCAAAAATCTATATATTTTTTTTTTTGCTTGGCTTTTATTTTCGGCTCATCCGCTATTTCGAGAGGGAGCCGTATGACGCGAGAGTGTCACGTACGGTTCTTTGAGAAGGGTGTGGGTACCTGCAGGAGCTTTTTCTTGACCCATTTATCATGGGGAGATAAAGGCGAGGGCCTATCAGCCCTTACTCTCCTATTATCATAGGGGTATGGGGTTCTAGACAAAGAAAAATACAAGCAGCATATCAGTTTTTCTTATATACTTTACTTGGATCTGTCTTCATGCTCTTAGCCATTTTATTTATTTTTTTCCAAACAGGAACCACTGATTTACAAATATTATTAACCACAGAATTTAGTGAGCGGCGCCAAATATTGCTATGGATTGCTTTTTTTGCCTCTTTTTCCGTAAAAGTGCCTATGATACCAGTTCATATTTGGTTACCTGAAGCTCACGTAGAGGCACCTACGGCTGGATCTGTAATCTTGGCAGGAATTCTTTTAAAATTAGGAACCTATGGTTTTTTAAGATTTTCCATACCCATGTTTCCTGAAGCAACACTTYATTTTACCCCTTTCATTTATACTCTAAGCGTTATTGCTATTATATATACTTCCTTGACTACAATAAGACAAATCGATCTGAAGAAAATTATTGCCTACTCTTCAGTAGCTCATATGAATTTTGTGACTATTGGTATGTTCAGTCTAAACATACAAGGAATTGAAGGTAGTATTTTACTTATGTTAAGTCATGGACTGGTTTCTTCAGCCCTTTTTTTATGTGTTGGTGTTTTATATGACCGACATAAGACTCGACTTGTTAAATATTATGGAGGTTTAGTCAGCACCATGCCAATGTTCTCTACGATTTTCTTATTCTTTACCTTAGCCAATATGAGTTTACCAGGTACTAGCAGCTTTATTGGAGAATTTCTTATTTTAGTAGGAGCTTTCCAAAGAAATAGCTTAGTGGCTACATTAGCGGCACTTGGAATGATTTTAGGCGCAGCTTATTCTCTTTGGTTATATAATCGTGTGATTTTTGGGAATTTCAAACCCAAATTCCTCCAAAAATTCTCCGATTTAAATAGAAGAGAAGTTCTAATATTTTTCCCTTTTATTGTCGGAGTTATTTGGATGGGTGTTTACCCCGAAGTTTTCCTAGAGTGTATGCATACTTCCGTAAGTAACTTAGTGCAACATGGAAAATTTGATTAAAAAACATAAAAAAGAGGTTTGAAGAAATGTTTGAACATGATTTTTTAGCGCTTTTCCCAGAGATCTTTCTTATTAACGCAACCATCATTTTGCTTATTTATGGAGTTGTATTTAGTACCTCTAAAAAATATGATTATCCACCATTAGTGTGTAATGTTAGTTGGCTTGGTTTACTTAGTGTTGTGCGCCTAGGAGGGCGCGTTTGGGAAGACGAAGGTTGAAAACAATCGCTCGGGTAGACTCCCTAACCTTATGTGGGATCAGACCGCAGGGAACCATAGCATGGGTACTATCCGCGTTTCGTCGCAAGTACAATCGTACGCATAGGAGTAAGGTAACTTCCCCCAACGAAAGGCGGGGCCGGAAGGCACGTGGGCTCGAACGCTACTCACGTGCGAGCAACCCTCCGGACGTAACTGTAATGAACAGAAAAAGTGGTACACGTAACTAAACGACAAGCAAACGGCCAAACGCGCAAACTAGGGATCATCCAAATGGACTCTATAGGAACCGGCTTTGATAAAAGCAGGGCGTAGCAAATTTGCTACGATTTTCAAAAATACTTTTGAAAATCCCTTGGAGACCAGGGCTTTAGCCAAAAATGTACGGGTGACAGATCCTTCCATAATGTACCCTGAGAAATACACCGGGCAATTAATGTTGAGCATACGACGATGCCCTTTAGAGTGAAAGCCTCGGAGGAAAAGGAGGTAGGTGATAATGCGCTATACTTTCCAGACGCGGCGCGCGTCCGCGTCTGGAAAGTATAGCAAACTCGGAGAAGCAATTTAGGATAATATCATTAAAGAGAAAAAAAAATATTTTTTTTGCTGAGTGCTACTACTTTCAGCCTCATTAATATGAGACTTCCTACGTCAATATAGGACCCTGAGTAAAAGACTAAGGCAATAGCTAGGTAAAACAGCGAATTTGATTAATCTACCTACGGACGTAACCAATAAAGGAATGGAAGACAATGTGGTATAACGCCAACTCCGAAATGATCAGTGTTCTATTTTGTTCATGCAGGCCCGGCCTTAGAGGGTTTCGGTCCGTAGACCTGAAAAAGTTATCATGGACGAGCCACATGCGGGGAAATTCGCACGTGTGGTTCTGACCGGGGGGAAAAAGCGCCCTATCGGTATCTAATAACTATCTTATTGCTTGCTTCTAGCACACCTCTAACTGTTGCCAACTTATTCTATAATAATTTAATAATAGACCATTTTACATATTTTTGCCAAATCTTTCTATTAGTAAGTACGGCTAGCACTATAGTTATGTGTCTGGGTTATTTCAAAGAAGAGAGTTTGAATGCTTTTGAATCTATTATCTTAATTCTACTTTCTACTTGCAGTATGCTCTTCATGATCTCGGCTTATGATTTAATTGCCATGTATTTAGCTATTGAGCTTCAAAGTTTATGTTTTTATGTGATCGCAGCATCAAAAAGAGACTCTGAATTTTCTACAGAAGCTGGCTTAAAATATTTTATTTTAGGTGCATTCTCCTCTGGAATTTTATTGTTTGGTTGTTCTATGATTTATGGATTTACTGGAGTTACCAACTTTGAGGAATTAGCTAAGATTTTCACTGGATATGAAATCACTTTATTTGGTGCTCAATCTAGTGGTATCTTTATGGGGATTCTATTTATTGCTGTAGGTTTTTTATTTAAGATCACAGCAGTTCCTTTTCATATGTGGGCACCTGATGTATACGAGGGTTCACCTACTCTGGTTACAGCATTCTTTTCTATTGCACCTAAAATATCTATTCTTGCCAATATGGTACGTGTTTTTATTTATAGTTTTTATGATCCAACATGGCAACAATTATTCTTTTTTTGCAGCATTGCTTCTATGATCTTAGGAGCATTGGCTGCAATGGCTCAAAACAAAGTCAAAAGACTTTTAGCTTATAGTTCTATTGGACATGTAGGTTATCTTTTTATTGGTTTTTCATGTGGAACCATAGAAGGTATTCAATCGCTACTAATTGGTGTTTTTATTTATGTATTAATGACCATCAATGTATTCGCCATAGTTTTAGCATTACGTCAAAACCGTTTCAAATATATAGCAGATTTAGGTGCTTTAGCCAAAACTAATCCTATTTTAGCTATTACCTTGTCTATTACTATGTTTTCATACGCAGGAATACCCCCGTTAGCCGGATTTTGTAGCAAATTTTATTTGTTTTTCGCTGCTTTAGGCTGTGGGGCTTACTTACTAGCCTTAATAGGAGTTGTTACTAGTGTTATCAGTTGTTTTTATTATATACGCTTTGTGAAAATAATGTATTTTGATACACCTAAAAAATGGATTCTATATAAACCCATGGATCGTGAAAAATCCTTACTACTAGCAATTACTTTATTTTTGATCAGTTTTTTCTTTCTATACCCTTCTCCCCTATTCTTAGTCAGCCATCAAATGGCACTAAGTCTATGTTTGTAAGTTGTATGTCTGATAAATAAATAAAATTTTTATAAGTTCAGCATAAGATAATAATTGCATAATCCACAAGCCTGAATTGGATTCAAGGCTGAATTCGAGCAAGGCCACAGAGCGTAGCTTTTCGCGGGGCGCGATAAAAAAAAGAATTTGCAGATTGGCCGGAAAGCACTGTGCCTCCAATGACTCTCCGTACCGTTTTATTTCTCCATCCTCCCGGTTGTTTCCAGCCCCATCATTTGTTATGCGAATAATGTGGGCACAGCACCGGTTTAATTGCGTTTTGCAGGGAAATGGCCACCGCAGCGCGAGGCAGCACCTGCGCCCTGAATCATGACAAATGATTCATATTTGCCAAGCAACGAAGTGGCCCCCGCTTTTGTTGGCTACTCTCTTCTGGTGCCTTAGGCAACAACACAAAAATATATTTTTGGGGGAGAAAACTGGGTAAAAAAAACCCAAGCGGAAAAAGGGACTTGAACCCTCAACCTCAGCCTTGGCAAGGCTATACTCTACCATTAAGCTATTTCCGCCAGCCCTGGCAAAACGGGACAATAAGAAAAAAGTAAGAAGGCCTTTACACTTATCAGATGTATTCTCTTAGTAGAATTTGATGGATAGGCCCATGCTTGGAAAGATTCGAACTCTCAACCCCCAAATCCGTAGTTTGGTGCTCTATCCGATTGAGCTACAAGCATAAATTTATTATTCTTAAACACTACGTGTCATGTAGGCTGCATTACTACAAAGAAAAAACATATATATATATGAAAAAATATTTTAAGAATTGAAAAAAAAAAAGAGATATGTTTTTTTTCCCCTATTCACTTAAGCGACGGTATACTTTGTAAATTAGGATAGTATTACCTACCGTATTGCATTATTTTAATGCGTTTATGCCTTCTGTGACTTGAGAAATATTATAGCACTGTGGTCAAATTAGTCAACATTTTGACCGCAGTTACGTGATCTGGATGCATTATAACACGTTAGTAATAAAGTCCAAAAAAGAATACTTAGTTGATTGGATTAGCTTGCGTTTAGGTTTTACAGCTAAAAAAGAAAAAATATATATAGATTTTCTTTTCTCATTTTTCCTAATTTATTAGCCAAAAAGCGGAAATGCAGACGAAAGGTCGCTCTTGGTGTAATGTTGGCCAGGTACAGAGTTTTTGTTTTAGTTGAAAGCCTTATGAATTATCGTAGGTAGATGAAAAACAAAAGTGGCGCATAAACGGGCCACAGGCCGCAAATAGTGCCACTTCTTATTGCAGCGCAGCTCTGGCTGACCATTTTTCTTCGAAATAATTTTGTCCCTTTCGTCTAGGGGTATAGGACATCGTCTTTTCATGGCGAGAACACGGGTTCGAATCCCGTAAGGGATAGCCTTACATATGCTCCGAGAGCCAGGCAAAATGAGTTTTCTAGTGCACGTAGTAATCTTTTGTCTAAAAAAGGAAAGGAAAGGAAACACAAAATTGAAAAAATACTTTTTTTCAGTGTCTTCGCCCTTTATTATAGTTCTTAACTGTCCTCTCTTATTATTTTTCTTCGTGCTCTTATGGTTAATAAAGATCGTAGAAAGCATAGTCATGATTCAGGGCGCAGGGTATAGCGGCCAAAGGCCCCATTCCCATAACGAATAGAGCATGAGAAATAGGAAAGAAAAATTTTATGCAACTTTCTAAAAAAAACCAAGTAAGTGAAATATGCCTACAATAAATCAATTGATTCGTCATGGTAGAAAGTCAAAACGGCGCACACAACGTACTCGAGCTTTAACTCAATGTCCTCAAAAGCAGGGAGTATGCCTGCGTGTTTCGACGAGAACACCAAAGAAACCTAATTCGGCTTTACGCAAGATAGCCAAAGTACGTTTAACCAATCGAAATGAGATAATTGCTTACATTCCTGGCGAAGGCCATAATTTGCAAGAGCATTCTGTGGTTATGGTTAGAGGGGGTAGAGCGAAAGATTTGCCAGGTGTGAAATACCATTGTATTCGAGGAGTTAAAGATTTGCAGGGAATACCGGGTCGACGTCGAGGCAGATCTAAATATGGTACAAAAAAACCCAAAGATTCTATATGAATTTATTTGTCAAATCATCGAATTTCAGCTTTGTGTTTGGTTCATCCCTTGATTGGTTTCACCAATCAAAACTTTCAGAAAAGGCGGGAATGAAAAAAAATGAAAATTGGCCATTTAGCGGAAAAAATCTATTTTTTTTTTCAGAAAGCTTTTTTGCGCGTCGTTTATTGCATTGTAGATATTTATGCTATGCCCTGGAAGGGCATGTGCCATCAACACCTAAAGGTCGTGGGGCAAGCACATACAATAGCTCAGACAATTTGGGCTATATCCGGGGCTTGCATGGTAAACAAAAACAATTAATAAAAAAATTGGTCCATATTTGCATGATTGATGGTAAAAAAACGAGATCTCGTGCTATTGTTTATAAAACTTTTCATTGTCTAGCTCAGCATGGCGATATATTAAGACTTTTGGTTAATGCCATAGAAAATGTCAAGCCTGTTTGTGAAGTGAAAAAGGTAAGAATTTCTGGTACTACTCAATTAGTACCATCTATTATAGCAACAAATCGTCAAGAAACCTTAGCCATTCGTTGGATGCTCGAAGCAGCAGCCAAACGACATATGAACAAAAAAAGCATGAGCTTAGACCAATGTTTAGCTGATGAGATATTGGATGCTTCCCGAAAGATGGGGATTGCACGTAAAAAAAGGGATGATCTTCATAAACTGGCTCAAGCCAATCGTAGTTTTTCGCATTATAGATGGTGGTAAACTATTTAAAGTGGAAGAAAAAAGGGATCAGGCGACGAGGGAGGCGAAGCGCATTATTTAGAAACTTTTCTGCGCTTCGCCCCCTTTTGCCCCACTCGGGGATTGGGGAAAGAAAAAAAAGGCCAAGCTTCGTTATGCGCTTGGCTACTCATTTATAAGGATTTCATGGCTTTTATCATAATTAAACTCTTCGTCCTTTCTCAGAATCCGACATGAAGCGTCTCAGCTCAAGACAAGTTTGCCGCATCGAAGAAGGGTTGCGAGAGAGGGGGCGCAGCAAATATATATTTTTTTGCTTGCCATTTTTTTTTTATCAAAAAATTGACCAGAAAGCTAGTAATATTCGCGTAGTTTTTTTTTGCACTCTGCAGGTAGCGCACGATTATCAGCACACCCAGGCGACCAGAGACAACTTTTGTCCAAAGCGGGGGGAGGGGAGTACCTGCGGCCTATTTGTCTCGGTAGGAATTAGTCCCCGGGGTCCTGGGACATTCGCTTCCGCCAACAGGTAACTCTACAAGGCCGCAGGGCGCAGCAAAATATATATATATATAGAATATTTTTTTTTTTTCGTAGCTTTTTGCATCCCGCGCGTTCAAAGGTCTCCGACCATTGGTGTGCATTATTTTGCGTCATCAAAAGCAAATCCAGCTTTTTTATTATGGTTGATGATGACGCGCTGAAAAAGTAAAGAAGTGATGTAGCAACTGTTTTGATGCTCCTTACACCAGTCTTTTAATGAAGGTTTATAGCATCATTTAAGTAAATACAAATTAAAATAGTAAAAACATAAGCTTGTAATATAGCAACACCTAATTCCAAACCAGTTAATGCGAATACTATCAAAAAAGGAGCAAGATGGGCTAAATACATAATACCCCCCATAGATAGCATAGTCCAAGCAAACCCGCTTAGAATCTTGACTAAACTATGACCAGCCATCATATTGGCAAATAAACGTATTCCTAGACTTAATGCGCGAAAACAATAGGAGATTAGCTCAAGAAGTACTAGGAAGGGTGCTAACGGCAAGGGTACTCCTTGCGGCAATAAAAAACTAAAAAAATGAAGCCCATGTGTTTGAAATCCAACTATAGTGATTCCGATAAAGAGAGATAATGAAAGACCCAGGGTAATTATAAAATGACTTGTTACTGTAAAACTATAGGGTATCATACCAATGAGATTACAAAATAATAAAAAAGTAAAAGTGACAAAGATTAGGGGAAAAAAGCGTTGTTTCATCGAAGAAGGACCGCTTATTTGTTCATTTACCAAGTTAAGCACAAAATCATAAATAATTTCCACAAAGGATTGCCAAGCATTTGGTACTAAGTGTCCTCCATTTAAAGTGACGAAATGAACTAGAAGCAATACTAGACTGATAGTTAATAGCATAAACAAAGATGAATTGGGTCGGTAGGGGAAAAAAAGACTTTTTTTTTGCTCCATTTAAACCTTACTTAGGCTCCAGGTTTAAAGCCGTTCCCCTCCTATAGAACCGTACGTGATAGTTTCCCATCATACGGCTCCTCTCTCCTCGGGACCGGCCAAAGGTTCAATAGAGGCTTCGGCAGCCATCTTCAAAAAAAGTCTTTTTTTTTACTTGGCCGAAGAGAGCCAGGACTACATTCCTCGCCGCTTATTTTGTGGGAGGTTTTCCATCCATCCTCGGGCGCATTCCACAGTATCCTGGGCACTCGCCCTCATAGCCGTCACCCCGGTTGATCTACCCGCGCGTTCTGTCTAGGATTCTCTAGGCTCGACCGGCGTGTGCCGGCGTGAACATGGTTTGTATCCTGACCCAGGGGCCCCCTTTCACCGTTTACCATCGGCTATTCGAGTAGATCAGTCCTCATATTCGTCTCCCTTCCAAAAGAGCGGCCATCCTCGAGATTCGTAAACCTATCCTGTACAGAACACTTTCCTGACTCCGCGGCATCGAAGTAAACGGGAGTTGGATTATCGTCTAAAACCCCGACGAAGTGTTTACACCATCGAGTAGTGGGCGCGAGCTCCGCACGTAAATGAAAGATAGAAATTTCCTATATGAATAGGAATCAATGGAATAATTGCAAATTGTTCTAGCGGACTGCAAGCCATGATAAATTCTCTTTTTCTTATTTTAGCGCGAAGCGAAACCAAGAAGCCGCTTCGTTGCTTGACGCTTTTCAAGGCAAAGTCTTGAGAGAAAATAAAAACTATTTTTATTTCTTTCGGCATTTTTTCATATATATATTATATATGAAGAAATACCTCGAAGCCAAGCTTGATTTGCCCTACATTCGCGCAGCGAATAGAGCGTTAATTTCTATTTATGTTTTTTTTTCTTAAATAATGAATGGTAACTTTTTGGAAAAAAGGGAAGGCGAAGCATAATCAAAGGGATTTGAAGAGCTAAAAAAAACTATTTTTTTTCCTTTTCTTTTTCTGCATTTTAGAATATATATGAAAAAAAATATATATATTTTTGTGCGCCTAGATTTGTTGTTGCTTTGCTGCGCGCCTTTCTTCTATAAGCTAATGGACAAACAAAGTATGCGTGATTTTGTGCCATCTATGTTCGTTCTAGAAGAGAATAAAACTCAAAGTTTCTAAGCCTCTCCTTGCCCCAATTCCATAAGTTGGGGTCTTCGACCCCCACCAGGTGCTTTCCAATATTTGGTTAAGAAGCAAAAGTGAAAAGCGCTCATTTACATAGCTAATTTATGAATCGTTTCGTACGGAAACAACTCGAAGCGGTTTCAGCTCTGGGAGCCTCCCCTCCGGTGATGCAAGGTTCAAGAGTGTCTCCTTACTTAAAGGGCACAAGGAATAAAGTTTCTAAATAAAGATGGTCATTAATTATCATACATGATGAATTTGCTTTATGCAAATTCAAAATCAAAAAATAGTTTACGGGTTTCGCGGGCGAAAGATAGTTTTGTATCTAACTATGCGCAAAGTTCGCCATGCATTTACTATTACGATATATCGAGATTTATCTACTCGACTGACGAGAACCCGAGACACTTTTTATTTACGATGTCGTTTCACGAAGCCTTCTAATGAGTTATGTCCAAAGATAAGAAAAAAAATACATATTTTTTTTTGCTTCCTGTTGCACTTTATAACCGAAGGCTTCTTTCGTATCGAGAGCGCTCTTATTTTGCACCCCCTTCCTCTGCTCCAGCAGCATCTCTTTCTTATGGGGCTCTTGTTTTATGCTGTGTACATGTGTTGGCTTTAGTTGTTTTTTTGCTTGGTTTGTGTTTGCTCGCATCATCTGTTGATGATGCGTAGAAAAAAAATCTATATATTTTTTTTCATTGTTAAAGCAAATGATAAAAGGGACTTAGTAAAATAACCATGATACTTTTTTCTGTTTTTTCGAGCATTGCTTTAGTCTCTAGTGTTATGGTAATACGTGCTAAAAATCCAGTCCATTCTGTTTTATTTTTCATCCTAGTTTTTTTCAACACTTCGGGTTTACTTGTTTTGTTAGGTCTTGACTTCTTTGCTATGATTTTTTTAGTGGTTTATGTAGGAGCTATTGCCGTTTTATTTTTATTTGTAGTTATGATGTTAAATATTAAAATAGCAGAAATTCACGAGAATGTATTGCGTTATTTACCTGTAGGTGGTATTATTGGAGTTATTTTTTTGTTGGAAATTTTTTTCATTGTAGATAATGATTACATTCCAATATTACCAACGAAATTGAGTACAACTTATTTAACATATACAGTTTATGCTGAAAAGATACAAAGTTGGACTAATTTGGAAACATTAGGCAATTTACTTTATACCACCTATTTTGTTTTGTTTTTGGTTTCTAGTCTTATTTTATTAGTAGCCATGATTGGAGCTATAGTACTTACTATGCATAAAACTACTCAAGTCAAAAGACAGGATGTGTTCCGACAAAATGCTATAGATTTTAAAAATACTATCAAAAAAATCAGAGATATTTGAGGGCTTCAGAGAGCTGAAGCCCTTAAGAAGCTCAAAAAAAAAGGTATATATATTTTTTTTTTGTACGCTTCTTTTTTTTTTCTGCTGTGCCTTTTCAATCTCTGCTTTTCTTTCGCACAAAGCAAAGAAAGCGGGTAAACCCCCGGAAAGCTAACGTTTTCCGGGACTAAAGTCCTTCGTAAAGCCAATAATAAATGTAGGGCGAAGAGAAGAAAAGGTAAATAAAAAATCTAGATTTTTTTGACGTATGCCGGGGCGGACGACTTAAGTCCTACTTTCCATTTTAGTGGTCGAAAAATCGAAAAGGAAACAAATTTTCTATTTTGTAAAATAAATTGCTGCGTGCTGCAACCGTCAAAAGGCGTGGGGCGGAGCAGCAAATAGAAATAAAGGTGGTGGCATGACGGCTCGTTTTCTTTTCCAAGTTACTGCATTGCCCTTGATGCATTTATCTTTTCTATTCAATCCAAACCCCTTTACTGCAACTTTTGCCTCTATGGCCAAAGGCGCGAAGCGCAGCCAAATATTTTTTTTGTGTTCTTTTTCTAGGAGTTCCGCGGTTAGCGCAAATGACTGTTAAGTGCGCTGAATATATTGATTGATAAAGGATTTAGCTTTTTACTATGGCATTGTTCAGAGCATGTCTAAACGACTACCTTACCTTTATTTGGAAACAAATTTAGAAAACGCAGCATACTACAATAGATTATGTCTAAGTTAGGCCTCATATGGATAAATCTTATGGTTAAACGCAATTCATTCGGGTTTTTTTAGCTCCTATCTATGTACGTACAGCATGGTCAAGCTATCGAGCATAAAGCATGTAAATTTTTAATGTGTTTCAAGGCACGCCTAGCTTTTAATCCTGAACCATGGGTCTACTTCATGGCGTAGCATCTAATTACTATGTTATTGCAGAACTGAATCAAAGTCAATCTAGGGAAGGATTCCCGCTTAGATGCTTTCAGCAATTCTTCGTGCTTTTTCCATTATATGAATAATCAACAAGTTGCATAATCTCCTACTTTGAATCATTACTTAAAGGACAGCGTCAGCTGTCAAACCATCTAAAATGTGTCGTTTAAGCCTTTGTAGGCTCTTTACAGGCACCTACCACATGTTGGGGTCGAAGACCATGTAGAACAGATTCAGCACTCATAATGCATGAAATGAGAAATGCATGATGCATCGTGTTTAGTGTAGGGCCGAAGGCCTCCATTGCGAAGCCTTAAAGAGGCTGCAAGAGGAACCTAGGGCCGAAGGGCCGAAGGCAGAGGGTGATCCGCCAGTGAGGAAGGCCCGGCCCAGGAGAGAGAAGAGAGAGGGCTCGCAGAGGGAGAATTAAGCTTAAAGAAACAGCTATTTTTTTTTTTGATTCTTATTCGATAATGAGCTCTGGAAAAAAGGTGGCTAAATTTGGGCCTGAAGCGGGGCGGCTTGGCAAAATAAATAAATATATATATGCCGCACTATGCGGTCTGGTGCTCTCAGTGTTAAAATCCTCAGCAATGGCATCAGAGTTTCCATAGTACAATGAATTGGAAGTGAAACAATCAGTTTTTTCACCATTATACAGTTATGGTATGAACTGGGTCTTCATAAAAAAAAATATTTTTTTTTGTTTATGCCATCATAGTTGTTCAATTATGCTAGTTTGAATACCGAGCAAGAGCCACGTGCTTGAAAATCTTGCAAGCACTTTGAGGGGGAGCATTTTGAAAGCTTAAGTTTGACTCAATAACTGCGATGGTTGAGGGTAATTTATGATATATGACTTGCTTTCATCAAGTATGTCGCGTGATTACTGAAGCTTTCTCTGCCCTGCATAATGACCTATAATTATTCCAAAAAGCTTACTCTATTGTTGGGCCCTTCGAATCCAGCTTAAAGAGTTAAATCGCCAAAAAGTAAGCTGCGTTGGCGTTATACCTATTATTAGAAAGATTCATTTAACTTGGTTGTTAAACGAGCAATAAGATCAATTTACTGAATTGAAGTAGGTTCTATTTTCTAATAGAAGGGAGAGGGGGGGAGGATACCAATTTTGATGTGGACCTAGCATGGTTTATATTAGGATCCGGTTTTGTTTCCCTGAAAAACCCTTCCGTATTCGGCGGAAATAAATATTTAAAATAATAATTTGTTAAAAGAGGTTTTGAGAACTCCTAAACCATTGGTTCAAATAGCAACTCAGGAGGAGACAACAATGCTGTTAGGGAATCCTTGAGTCTGAATGGAAAAGCGTGGGTTACTAATGAATGAATTCAAGGAATTGGCAAACTACAAAGGAAAATATGAAAAAGCCTTGTAAGTCGTGAGTACACTCCAATAGACGACTAGAATCTTAGACCTTCAGAACGTAGCCGACACTTTATATAATAGAATATAAAGGGAGTTGTTGGCGCGGTCTATTGGCCACCCGTAAAACGCATTTGCTTCGGTTTACGCCTTCTATCCTCAATCCTATCAAGCGGCCTTGCGATGGAACTCAGACCCCACCGTCTATAATAAATAGTTTATTCTCATGATGGTAATACTTTGGCTTTTTATGAGGGTAAGGTAGACTATAAAAGCCCTACGAATAAAAGTAAACTTAATAGGTAATAATCTGGGATTTCAGTACCCTCAACGTTTAGAGCTTAGGAAAGTGTTACGCATAGATGAAAAAATAAAACTAATCTTATTATCTTTATTTAGCGCGGAATCTTAGGTTTAAAGTTTAAAATATTTTCTATTTTAAAGGTTGTTTAAATAAAATTACATAAAACAACCACACAAAGTTTTCAGAATTCTCTGTCATTTTGGCGAAACGAAAACCTGTAAAGGCTGTTAAGATAGCTGGTAATGCCATAGGCGCTTTTACTGCGGCGGGGTACTCGGTTGTACGTACACAATTTAAATAAAGCGAATGCATTAGAATTGTGAGAAAAAGACCTAAAATTGGAAAAGCTAAAGTTCGATTATCAGGTACGTAATGATAAAGCTAAAAACACGGATCAGCTTTTAAAAGAGGCCGAAGAGCGTTAAATGAAAGAAATTAATGCTTGTTGGTTGGGTAGTAAAAAAAGAAGTACTGATGAAGAATGAACAGCCACGTCTAGATGATGCTGTTCAGCCTGTAGTAGAAGCTAAATACAACAAGCTGCAAGCTAAGGGTCTTTGCGCGACAAGATTCGAGATCAGTATGCGGGACAAGTGACCGTGGGAAAAACGCCACAAGTATCATAGGCAGACCTTCAACAGGCACCTAAAAAAAAATTACCACCTAAATTATCTATTAAGTACCCTGTCCCAAACGCAAACTCCTTCGTTTTTATAAGATATGAAGATATTTTTGTTTCTTGAAGAGCCATTGGGAACTTAGGCTCTTTTATTTATCGAGTTTAGCAAGTATATCTTTCTTAGGATTTAAGTCCTATTAATTTGAACGTAGAGTTGTATGATGCGAAACTATTACCTACGGGGTGGGTTTAATCTTAGATCTTTTTATTTTCTGGGTTCTTATGGGATTATTCCCGCGGATTTGCCTATCCTAATGGGCGTCTAACAAAAAAATATATTTTTTTGTTGGTTGGCCCTTTGTGGGGCCTGTTGAAGGGCTGAAGTAGTTCTGAAAAAAAACAAGAATATACCAAATGAGTTTGAAAAATACATGGCTATTTCCAATTGCTTATTGTGACGCTGCGGAACCTTGGCAATTAGGATTTCAAGACGCAGCAACACCTATGATGCAAGGAATAATTGAGTGCGCCTAGATATATCATCACGGTTGCAGAGCTCTGCTCCAACTCTGCCACATCCGCTCAAGCTGGCTATCGCCAGGATGTGAGCTACACAGGTGGGGCATCCTTAGCAATAAGATTGCCCCGAAAGCATCATGTGAAACTCGCAGAACATTGAGACTGCCCTCACTAGGATGCTTCGACAAAGCATAAGGAAAGATCAGGGTAACAAACTTGATACGTGAATCTAGTCCATCCAATTCCGGGCCGTATGTCTGAAGCAGAATATCAAGGCATACGCGTGGATAGTAAGCCTGCAAAACGGCCGAACTCGCGCTCGATATCAATTGCGAACACGGGACTTGAGTCCCCACGTGGCACTCTATACAGGAATAGCCCGAGAAATCAGGCATTCACGCAAGGATCTAACCCTTTAAAATCCGTGATGGTGGAAGCTGGGGAACTAACTCCCTGTACGGGGAGAATTCAGAGATCCCGTAGTAAGAATGCATACTTTTAGCTATTAAGGGGATCAACCTAAGACCGTTTCGTATCCTCTCTGAGGTACATAAGGAAGGGGCTTTGCAAAAAAAAAAATATATCTATTTTCCCGTGTCCCTATCTCAGTTAAAGAGCGAGTGAAAGCCTGTAAATGCAAGGATGAAGCATACAATGGACTGTTACGCGCTCGACGATATCATCATCTTAGCTACGTGTTACGAAGCAATCAGTTTATAGCCTCGATGATGCCACTGCGCAATAGTTTGTGGAATCAAGTGAGAAAAAAGAATATATATATATATTCTTTTTTTGCTTGCTTCTGTGCAAGCTTCCCAGCTGACTGACTTGACTGTTTAACACATGCCCACTTTGTTCGCTTTGCGAACAAAGAAAGGTGCGCGTAGCGCCGTTACGTTTCATATTTTGTTTTGGAGAAGGGCGCAAAGCATGCTTCTTCGCCCCTCCTCAGGCCGAGGTTTGAGGTAGCGAGCTTTATGACGGAAAACTGTCACGTATGGTTCTGAGGGCAGACACCGAGTGCTGACCCCTATCTTACATCATGATATTTTTTTCTTCCTAATAATTATTTTGATCTTTGTATTATGGATGTTGGTTCGCGCTTTATGGCATTTTCATTATAAAAGAAATCCAATTCCGGAAAGGGTTGTTCATGGAACTACTATAGAGATTATTTGGACCATTTTTCCTAGTATTATTCTGATGTTTATTGCTATACCATCTTTTGCTTTATTATATTCAATGGACGAGGTAGTAGATCCAACAATTACTATCAAAGCTATTGGACATCAACGGTATTGGAGTGCGCCCTTTCACGAGAATGATGGAAGTGCAACGAAATGCACCGGACTGGTTCTATGGTCTGCGAAGCTTCTGGCTTACCAAAAGAAAGATGAGCCAAAATCATTCTTTGTTTGACGTTGAAAGACTCAAGGGACTAGAGCATGCCAGAAACGGGGAGTTGAGGTTAAACCTATAGACTGAAAAGGCTCCCCCAGCTAATAGGCCTATGGTTCCATTCTTTAAGTCGCTGGAGGTACACATTCCTCTTCTCGGTGTAGGCAATATACGAGAAATAGACTGCTCAGCCTGCAATGTCCAATAACAGCGCTGAAGTATTGAATCTATCAGCACCACAGCCAGTGGCATACGACTTCGAATCTAACAGGCCCGGCCCCGTCATTTTTTGGAATAGGGGATCCCCTAACGTTGGCAACAACCACGGTAGTGACAAAACTGCCGGAAGAAGAAGAACGAGCCTCTCTGAGGCTTGCTCTTCTTCTTTGGGGACGGAGGTCCTCCAGTAGGTAACATCAAGAACAAGAACTTTACCGAAGGGGACCAGCGCTTATACTGTACCGGAGTCTCGGCCGCTCGCAAGGGACGTCGGGCAATTTCGGCGAAAACTCAAGGGTCACAGAGGATTTACTTACGGTGGAAATGTTAATATTTTAGTCTATTTAACCTAATAAAGAGTTACAAAACTGCATATCGCAAGATCAAATGAAAATTTGGGAACATTACTCCAGGAGTCGGCGAGTCCGCTCTCGACGATTCAGGGCGTGACCCGTCTTATCATCATCGAGAAAATGAAGGACAGATCCTTTCAGTTCCAAGCAAGCGGTAAGTTTTTTGGAACATCAATAGGTGCTGCGGAACAAGAAGTAAACGGAAAGCCTATTGCTAGAAAACAATGAGCAAGGACATAAGGCCCCGGGATTAATAAATAAACCATGGGTTCACTGGGTTATTCCTACAACTTGGGCTATCACCCCCGAACGTTGCACTTATTGAACAAAGGATTTGGATTCGTTTTATGTGGTTAACTATGCAGTAAGGTCCCATACTTTTTTTCTATATGATCTGTGTTTTGCTTGTAAAACTACTGAAATTGCGGAAGCACATGATTACAGACATATCAACAAAAAGGCCAAAGTTTTGACCTTGAAAGGTTTCACTAAGATCATAGCTTAATAAAACAAGAAGGCTGCGCCCTGATAACGCCACCTGAAGATCCACTGTAGAGAGTATATTACGTTTTATCCCCGGGTGGGAAAGAACTAGACATTCTACTCTCCGAGTTTTAATGGGCGTGGAGAGCTGTCTGCGGGGAAACTTGCAAGTACAGTTTGGTGGGAGGCGTATGGGCCCTTGGGACCAAGGACTGGCCGTCGACCCAACCTTATGAGTATTCAGACTATAACAGTTCTGATGAACAGTCACTAACTTTTGATAGTTATATGATTCCAGAAGATGACTTAGAATTGGGTCAATTACGCTTATTAGAAGTAGACAATCGAGTAGTGGTACCAGCAAAAACTCATCTACGTATGATTATAACATCTGCTGATGTACTTCATAGCTGGGCCGTACCCTCCTTAGGTGTAAAATGTGATGCTGTACCTGGTCGTTTAAATCAGACTTCCATTTTTATTAAACGAGAAGGAGTTTACTATGGTCAGTGCAGTGAACTTTGTGGAACTAATCATGCGTTTATGCGTGCGCCCGAATAAATAGGCCGACTGCTGAGCCCACTCTGGCTCAGTCGCACTTTCTCGAACAGGGCAAACCTGGGTGCGAGCTACCCAAAAAAGCTATCATAGCAATATCATGGCTAGAGCAGTAGGGAAAAGCCGGGGATCGATGGGCCTGCCCCCATTAGGGCTCCCCGGTAAAGCAGAGGATATGGTTAGGATAACGAGCTTGAAACGCGGAGCCCGTCTTAAGCTGGACCGAACGTCCCAAGCAGGATATAGCGGCGAGCGAGTGGTTAGTAGACCAATAGTGTCAAACCCGCAGTTGATGGCATTAGCTTCTGCGGCACTCGAGGAACCACAGGGCACTCCATAAAGAGCAAGTCCGAGAGATCAGACGCCCGCGCAAGGACCTAAATTCTCACTAGGAGGTAAAACCTAATTCGGACCTATGGAAGTCGGGGCTAAGCATCCCCATGACAGTGTCGTGAGGGAGTTCAGAGGCCTCATAGTATTACAGGCCTGTTCAGGTCATGCGAAGGGGGCCAATCCAAGATCATACTTTTCCTTTACTAAGACAACAGAAGCTCTCAACAAGTCTATACGCTAGTTTACGCTCAAGTTAAACTGGACAGATCTTGTTCGTCTCTTGACACCATATAGGTAAAGATCTACAAAAAAAAGCAAACACGGCAGATACTACGGATTCACCCGGATATTGAGCGATCCTTTGTCTGGTACGAGGCTATTTAAAGAAAGCACAAAAAAATGACACCGAGATCTGGAAGGAATACTCTGAATAAAAAAAACCCAGCCCATTTAGTAAATAAGCCGAGCAAAAGTTAGTTATTTTTCAAACCACCGGAAATACCCAAGCCACGCGAGATCGGAACGAGGGCAGCAGCATCGTGTAAAAAAACCTCCGGCTAATGCTGGAGGTCATATTTTTTGCCTATTTTATTTGGTCGCCCGCGCGCATTTCGGCCCCACAGAGGAGGCCAACCAATTACACGCGGGCCCGGGCCCGCTAAGGGCCCAAGGCCATAAACGTTTTTAAGTCTGAGCAATTAGCGCTCCCGTGTAAGATTGTAGATGCGAGCTGGGGCGCCAAAGTTGACCGACCCGCTCGGGGTTATTTCGATTGTGTACTATTTGTAGATCTAATCGGGGAGATATGCATAGAGGTGAGAGACGTGAGAGCTAAAATTCGCTCGGGAAATGTTACCTATGACCAGTGTAGGTATGAAACTGCTGTGTGGACAACAAATACCACGACGCCGCCAACAGTGACTTGTGGGCTGCGGCGCAGATGAAGATACTGAGAACTCTAACTATTGTGGAGAAGGTTACCTAAGGTCCAAGGTTAAGATCTAGGAAGGTGAGCAGTACGAGCTGAAAGGCTCCCATACTGTTCGGAGGGCAGGGGCTTTTCCTGACCCCTATCCATTGTTGTAGAAGCTGTTTCTTTGGATGATTATGTTTCTTGGGTATCAAATAAATTAGACTAAAAAGCAAACACAGGACGAATTATGAGTGTCTCTCAAAAGCATCCTTATCATTTAGTAGATCCAAGTCCATGGCCTCTTTTGGGTTCATTGGGAGCTTTGGCAAGCACCATTGGTGGTGTTATGTACATGCACTCTTTTACGGGAGGTGGAACACTTCTTAGCTTAGGCTTGGGAATGATCCTATATACTATGTTTGTATGGTGGCGCGATGTTATACGTGAATCCACTTACGAAGGACATCATACATTTGTGGTCCAATTAGGACTTCGCTATGGTATGATTTTGTTCATCGTGTCTGAAGTCATGTTTTTTTTAGCTTTCTTTTGGGCTTTTTTTCATTCTTCTTTGGCACCTACGGTAGAAATTGGAGCTATTTGGCCCCCTAAAGGAATTGATGTGTTAAATCCTTGGGGAATTCCTTTTCTAAATACCCTTATTCTACTTTCATCTGGAGCTGCCGTGACTTGGGCTCATCATGCTATATTAGCTGGATTCAAAAAACAAGCTGTTTATGCTTTAGTAGCTACCAGGCGACCGTTAGATTACCAAGGAAACTTTTTGATTACCTCTCGTAATCATACCATTGCTGATGCTCGCAATGAGACGGATGCAACTTACCATTTAAACCAAGCGGGACAATAGCATGTTGCAAAAGGAAAGGACAGGGTTGACCAACCCTAGAGAACTTTTCCGACCGTGTCTTGGAAATATAGCCGAATGGGTCATTCATGAATGTGAGGTGTTTATGAGACACTAACTCAAGCGTGTTCGGTCAGGTTATTGATCAATCAATAATATTACAGCGCTATCTCCTCCATGGCAGAATGGTAGCCTGCCTGTGGCAGAGCAGGAGGAGGTCCCAATTTCAATATGAAACAAAAACACTGGAAGCACGGCTGCTTTTCTGTTCGAACTAGCGCTATTAGTTGGAAATCTTATGTGTTTTCATGTAAGTATAAGAGTACCTTGGTAGTACCGGTGAACTAGATAGCCATGATCCGGCTATCTGGGACGGAGGACTCGTAGTATCCGCCTACTCGAAAGAGAGCTGACAACAGTAAAGCACTTGACTCGATCTTATTCGTTTAAGGGCAAAGCGAGAAGGAGTCTAAATCACTGTACAGAAATGATTTTCATTTATGGACGTTACCTGATTGACACGGGAAATCTGACTTCATGTCTGAATAGAATTAAGCCTAAGCCTTTATAAAGGACTATGTGCCAAACAGACGAAAAAATCAGGTTGGTGAGCCGTGTGATAGGTAACTATCTCGCACGGTTCGGAGAGCACTTTATTATGTCAGACGAGTAAACGGCGACCAAGTTGTACGGCTCTATGAAGTAACTTTTGACTCTACCATTTTGCTAGCTCTAGTCTTCACCGGGTTTCAAGGAATGGAATATGTAGAAGCACCCTTCACGATTTCCGATGGTATTTATGGTTCTACCTTTTTCTTAGCCACTGGGTTTCATGGTTTTCATGTCATTATAGGTACCATTTTCCTAATAATATGCGCTATTCGTCAATATCTAGGGCATTTTACCCAAACGCATCACTTTGGCTTTGAAGCAGCTGCTTGGTACCGGCATTTTGTTGACGTGGTTTGGTTATTCCTATTTGTATCTATTTATTGGTGGGGAGGTAATTAAAAAAAGGAGAAAAACTCTGAAACAGTTTTTTTACCAACCTAATCATACTTTATTTAAAGATAGAACTTAATTTAGTTTGCTTTTTTTTTTAAGAACTGAGCTTGTAATGATGGTGGTATTCGTGATTAATTCTAGCGATTCTAATATGGATCCTAGTACTTTTGGAAGGAAGGTATCCGTATACCGTTGATGTCACGAGGCAAATATTTTGATAGACTCAAAAGTGATCAATAACTTAATTATTACTCTAAGAGGAAGCTTGAGGTCTATAAGGGCATTATGATGTCAATTCAGAGGGCATAAAAGGCGTCCCGACCTTGCCGCTGAAAAAAGAATATGTTTGCTATGCCCTATCACGTAATATGCAACCTGCCTTTTTTCCAACAGCAGTCGAATGGGTAAAACCGTAGCTGCTTAAGAGCAACCGTTAGATTTGCATAAGAAAAGCGAAGAAGGTGGTTGACCAACGCCGCGCGGCACGCGCGTGCTTGCCCTAGGCCGGTTTGCTTAGGGTGTTGCTTACGCAGCGCTTTGGAGAGGCCTCGTGCTGATGGTAGACCAGTAACATTTTTGTGGGAACCGAATAATAAATATAGCTCCGCGGTCTTCTTCGTCCATTATGCGGGGGTGCGCGGCTTATGTGAGAACCCGCGCGCCCCCCCCCCTCCTTTTTCGTTTGTTTGGTCTCGACCGCCTCGTTCGTAAAACAAAGTTTACATACATATTAAAATAGATGGGCTAGATGCACTAAACAACAAAACTACTTCATTAATTATAGGAAATGCTTATATGTATGTATTTTGGAAAGGTGCATAGCACTTGGTTGGTTTTGCAAACAAAAAAAGAAAATATATATATATATATATTTTTTCTTTGTTTCGCTAATCAGTAGAAAAATATACTATGCTCCGCGGCCTAGTTCATTTTACGAGCTTGTTGGATCAGCCCCGAATTGAATCAAAGCTTTTCAAAGGCTTTTTAGTCGGTTCTCCGATTAGACTAAGAAAAATAGAAATTAATACATTCTTCTCGCGCGAGTGTTTTGTCAATGCCTAAGGGCAAGGAGCCGTAAACCCGCGGCAAAAAAAAGATATATATAGCTCCGCGGGTAGGTGTCTGTTTTCTGGCCATAGCCAATTAAGGTGTCATGTCCATAATTCTTATGACATTTCACAACTTTATTTGGGGGCTATCATTCATTCAGGCTACTTTAAGCGGTTTAACTTTCAATCATCCGCCTTATCCCGTTAGCCTGCGGTCCACAACCCATGTTTTTCCAAAGCTATTGTAAAAAAAAAATATATATATATATATTTTTTTTGTAGCTTTTTGTATGAAATGAGATAGAAAAAAAAGCCAACAAAATGAGACTGTATATCATTGGTATTTTAGCGAAAATACTTGGAATAATAATACCCCTTTTACTAGGAGTAGCCTTCTTAGTTCTAGCTGAACGTAAAGTAATGGCTTCTATGCAACGTAGAAAGGGTCCTAATGTAGTGGGATTGTTTGGATTGTTACAACCTTTAGCAGATGGTTTGAAATTAATGATAAAAGAACCTATTTTACCAAGTAGTGCTAATTTATTTATTTTTATAATGGCTCCAGTAATTACATTTATGTTAAGTTTGGTTGCTTGGGCTGTTATACCGCGCGCCGTGCAAGGTGCTTTCGTCGCTATGGGGCATATCCTGGTGCCCGATCTCCAGTCTGCGTCAATGGAGTAAATCACCCAGAGGTAGCGTTGCCGCAATGCGCGTGGAAAAGCATCTGGGAAACCAAGTCACAGGAGACCCTTCAAAGGATGACTCGGGAGATACTGTTGGGGTTGATGAGGCTGACGAATCCGAATTACGTAGCTGCTGAACGACAGCATTCACCAAGCCAGCGGGTAAGGACTTGGTCCCGTAATCGGTTCTTTTGGTAGGTATAACGGAGGCCGAAGACGGAAAAAAAGATTTTTTTTTTCGGGGGCATTCTCAGTAAGGGAATAATACTATGCGGACATCTTACCTCAACAAACAGGTGAAAAAAGTCGAAGACGCAATCACGGGATCGACCTACTCTCTAGCGAGAGGGTCGGCGGAGCCGCTGTAGTAAGTGGATAGGGAAATCGACCAAGCTAGGTACGCACTGAAGGGCGGCAGTCATGATTCGATGGTAGAGGGTGCAGCCCTTTCCTTGCCACAGATGTGGTGAAGGCGGCGACGCTTCAACTCTTCTGAGAAGACGGGTTGGTCATAGCAGACATTCAAATGCTGCTACGATCTCATTCAATAAGTACCTCGTGAAGCGCGTCAATATATATATATATTTTTGTTGACATGCTTTAGTAAATCAGTGGCGGAGAGCTTTATGACGGGAAACTGTCACGTATGGTTCGGAGGGCGGGGAAATCTCCGACCCCTACTTTTGATTATGGTATGGTATTGTCAGATTTAAATGTAGGTATACTTTATCTATTTGCTATATCTTCTCTAGGCGTTTATGGTATTATTACAGCGGGCTGGTCCAGTAATTCTAAATATGCTTTTTTAGGAGCATTACGATCTGCAGCTCAAATGGTTTCTTATGAAGTTTCTATCGGTCTTATTATTATTACTGTACTAATTTGTGTAGGCTCTTGTAATTTTAGTGAGATTGTAATCGCGCAAAAGCAGATATGGTTTGGCATTCCCTTGTTTCCTGTATTTATTATGTTCTTTATTTCTTGTTTAGCAGAAACTAATCGAGCTCCTTTTGATTTACCAGAAGCAGAAGCTGAATTAGTCGCGGGCTATAATGTAGAATATTCTTCGATGGGTTTTGCTCTTTTTTTTTTAGGGGAATATGCTAATATGATCTTAATGAGGTGTGGAGCTTTGCATCTGACATTCGTTGGGCTGCGGCCCTCTGCAGGAGCCAGTGTCCTTTTAAGGGCCTTGTGCAGTAAACCCTTCTGAGCGATCTGAAGACTAGTAGGCCCGCGAAGCTTTCGGAGAAGGGTAGCCTGGTGTGTCAGCACAACAACGAAACGCGAACCCATCGGATGACCTATCTAAGACTAGGGAGATACCCTAAGTGGGTACCTCGTAACTTTTCCCCAGACCTATACGTGTACCGAATGCTCATACGGGAAAGTGCGCTCCTAGGTCTGGAACCGGGGAGGGTTGCTGCGAGAAAAAACTTCTCGTCTCATCCAGGGGGTGCAGACACACTTGCGCGAATTACAGGTGACAGCTACAAGGGTGGCGGGGGAAGGAAACGGTACCCCATATCCGGGGATGAATGTAAACCCATTGAACAGGGATACTCATTCTGGTTCTGGGAGATAGAACTCAGCGGCGGTGGTAGACATTAGTCTGAAAGTCGGGCTACGCGAGCCTAAGTCACTAGGGCGCAAAGCGCAGCACCCATATGCGGACAATAGACTACTACTCGCGTAGCGAATCCAGTCTAAACCAAGCAGCTTAAAACCTGACGGAAAATAAACTTTTTCCGCTCTGTGCCGATCATCCACACTCAAACATCCATGCCAGGCCTTCGTGATTCGGAAACCTAGGCGTAGCTCTGGTTAGAGGGGATGAGACTCCAGATTTCCAGAACGGAGCCGTATGACGCGAGAGTGTCACGTACGGTTCTTTGAGAAGGGTGTGAATCTCTATTATTCTCAGGCCCCCAGGGGCCACGAAGCTGCACCCTTACTCTCCTAGTCTATGTACATTGCTCTTTCTAGGAGGTTGGCTGCCCATCCTAGATATTCCTATTTTCCATGTGATTCCGGGTTCTATTTGGTTTAGTATCAAGGTTCTTTTCTTTCTGTTTGTATATATATGGGTCCGTGCGGCATTTCCACGATATCGTTATGACCAATTAATGAGGCTTGGTTGGAAAGTATTCTTACCTTTATCATTAGCTTGGGTAGTTTTTGTATCTGGTGTTCTAGTAGCCTTTGACTGGCTCCCTTAATTCATGGAACAATTTCACTGCAGTGCAACTAAAAAATATATATTTTTAATGAAAAAAAACTCCGTTAAATAGCAGCTCGAAAACCAAATGAATTGATTAGAAGAAATAGAAAATAATATATTTTATTCGTTCTATTAACTCCGTAAATGCAGGCTTTGAGCGTTCTAAAACGAATAAAATATATATATATATATATATATATTTTTTTTTTATCTAAGGCCTTGTAATGATGGGTAAATCCTGCCCATGATGGATTGCGTTAATCATGAAGAACACAAAGTTTCCATGATCCGCGAAAACGAGAAAGCACGAAACATTAATATGGCAAGACGACTATCGATTCTTAAACAACCTATATTTTCTACATTTAACAATCATTTGATAGATTATCCAACCCCGAGCAATATAAGTTATTGGTGGAGTTTTGGTTCGTTGGCTGGTCTTTGCTTGTTCATTCAGATAATTACAGGCGTTTTTTTAGCTATGCATTATACGCCTCATGTGGATTTAGCTTTCTTAAGCGTAGAACACATCATGAGAGATGTGAAAGGCGGCTGGTTGCTTCGTTATATGCATGCTAATGGGGCAAGTATGTTTTTTATTGTGGTTTATCTTCATATTTTTCGTGGTCTATATTATGGAAGTTATTCGAGTCCTAGGGAATTAGTTTGGTGTCTTGGAGTTGTCATTTTACTTTTAATGATTATAACAGCTTTTATAGGATACGTACTACCGTGGGGTCAATTTGGCCCCTCCTTCTACTAATAGAAGGATAAAAAAACCCCACTAAATGCGGGAAACTCTTTATTACTAAGGTACTTTTTTCCCATGTAAGGCGCGAAATGGACGATTTTTGGTGGCGATCCCTATAAATTTAGCGTTGCTGTCTGTCTTGCGTGGGTTTAAATTCTAAGTAAAAATCCTTAGCATGGCATCATAGACAATCCGCAGGAAAACTCTTGCTACACGAGAATAGGCGTCTTCGGCCTTGGAAAAAATAGCATAGAGATTTCCTCAGAGACTACACGTGGGGTGCCTAGTCTATCAGTGATCTTCGGCTAGGTAAATATATAGTCCCATTTCTTTCTAAAAAATCATGTCTATTTCACTCTAATGAATGAATAAATAAAGGGCCTCCAGCCTATTGGAGTCTTATGGTCTATTTAAGCCGTATATTAAGGTTTTATTTATAAGCTTTACTTAAGCAGCTTTTTAACCTTTTGCCATAACAGACCCGGGATATTTTCTTTTAATAGGGTTTACTTTAAGTTCTTGCTCCGGGGATATTTAAGTAACACCCAATTTGACGAATAATAGTAAGGCCGAAGGCCCGCCAGTATCTAAGATTTCAAATCAAAACCTCGGCTAGTTTGAATTGGTTCCTGTTTTCTTTCTTTTGGGGCAGTTAAGATAGTTTCTAAGAAAATTCTGGACTATTCGACTCTTGGAGCACTAGCCTATTGGCTTATGAATGATGAGGCCAAAGAGCGCGCGGGCCTTATTCATACAAATAGTTTTACCAAAATACTGCAGAAAAAATTTCATAGCAGGGCTAATTCTAGTAAAAAATAATTGAAATCGCTGCTCGATATTTTGAGTGAAATGCTGAAATGAAAAAAACCGGTGGAGCCTGACATCATTCATCTAGAAAGTCTAAAAAGGATGTAGAAAAGACATGGTTTGGGGGAATTTAGGCAAATGAGTTTTTGGGGAGCTACAGTCATTACAAGCTTGGCTAGTGCAATACCTGTGGTAGGAGACACTATAGTAACTTGGCTTTGGGGTGGTTTCTCGGTAGATAATGCTACCTTAAATCGTTTTTTTAGCCTTCATTACTTACTTCCTTTTATAATATCTGCCGCGGTTATTATTCATCTTGCTGCATTGCATCAATATGGCTCTAATAATCCATTGGGTATCAATTCTTCTGTGGATAAAATAGCTTTTTATCCCTATATGTACGTAAAAGATTTAGTATGTTGGGTAGCTTTTGCCATTTTTTTTTCTATTTTTATTTTTTATGCACCTAATGTTCTGGGGCATCCCGACAACTACATACCCGCGAATCCTATGTCAACTCCGGCTCATATAGTGCCAGAATGGTATTTCTTACCAGTTTATGCGATTCTTCGAAGTATACCTAACAAATTAGGGGGTGTAGCTGCCATAGGACTAGTTTTTGTGTCATTATTTGCTTTACCGTTCATTAACACATCGTATGTACGTAGTTCAAGTTTTCGACCGATTCACCAAAAATTATTTTGGTTGCTTTTGGCAGATTGCTTACTTTTAGGCTGGATTGGATGTCAACCTGTGGAAGCACCATATGTTACTATTGGACAAATTGCTTCAGTTGGTTTTTTCTTCTATTTTGCTATTACGCCCATTCTCGGCGAATTAGAAGCTAGATTAATCCAAAATTCTAATGTTTGCGAGGACTTAAGTCCTCGCAAGCTTTCCCACATTTTTAAGAATTCAATTTATGTTGTGAAATGAAAAGCCATCAATTTATTAACCGTCTTATTACCAAATCCCCGTATCCGGGTTTTACCTATTATTCCTTCATTAATTAGTGGTGTGCTTTCAATTGCGCCACTTTTCAAACCCATCATTGCACCTTGTGAAGATTGGAAAAAAAAAAATTCTAGAGGATTTGGACAAGTATCCTTGCCGGGATTGCTCTAGCAATTACAGCGGGTATTCCAGGAGTCTCATAGGTCAAGAATTCCGGATCAAACGAAGTTTCTGTCCGGAATTCTTGACCTATGAGACTTCGCCGAAGTTTATCTACCCATAGTTCACAAGAGATTTTGACAAACAGATTAGGATAAAAGGAGAGGCTTTGCGCTGCGGCATCTTTGTTTGTACCAAATTTATTGGAGCTTACGCCCTAGCTAAATAAGTTGTAGTAGAAGAGGGTATTATGGCCCAGGCGTGCCGCCGTCTTTTCTCTTCCATTGCTTTTGTGTCGTCTATCTCTTTATGAATCTGCTGAGATTTTGCCGATTCCACACCAGATCCAGCTACGGCGCAAAAAACGTCTATGCCTAGAAGGGATCAATTAGCTACTTTTATGCGCAGATTTATTATACTGGGAATTTTTATACCGGGCATATCTAATAGTTTTTTTGGTTCCGCTGGTCTTATTATAGCAAACGCGTAATCATCCAAACAGTTGTCGTCTACTGTTAAATTTGATGATTTACCACATTGCAAAAGTTAATTGACTTCGTTAAGTCTTCCGGAGAAATTATCATTATATATTATGGTGTTGGCACGTCGGCGGCAAAAGTTGTTTCTGGTATTAGAACCCCAGTCATTGAGGCTTTTATAGCTTCTACAGCAATGACGGCCTATAGCCAAATAAAGTCAGAGAGGCGTCTCGAAGCTTAATAAGTACGGCAATGCCCGGGCGACCGGTCCTGCCCAGCCCAACATAATGACAGCCAGGATGAGTTAGCAGTAGCATGGCGCGAATCTCCTGCTATTGGTTGAGAGCCTTACTTGATAACGAATCGGTTAGAGCTTGTAAACTTGGTGGATGGCTTTAATCCCTTTAGAGTTCACGGATCCCGCGGCTGTTTTTTCAGCTTATAAAAAATATATATTTTTTTTTTGCTTCATGTTTTCCGGATTTATCAAGTTTACCAAGTTTACAAGCTCGAATCGGTTGAATTCGTAGCAGGGCACTCTGTAACATTTTACCATTTGCACTAGAGACTAAATGCTACACAACGTATTCACTGTGGGGCTCCCAGCCCCAATTTTGCATTTTTATATTCAGCCAATAATTTTCTCACTATCCCCTGCCCCCGCGAGTTAAAGGACCTTCGGCCCTTTTAATGTAAGCTATACTAAGATTCTAACTTCGGGTCTGAGACTTTCGTGAGCGAGTCCTCGGCTAATTAAGTCATTGAAAAGGTGGCTCTCTAAATGGCTGCAGTAGGTAAAGGCTTGAGAAGCGCAACCTGTGCCTTTGTAAATTCTGCCAGATCACATAAATAAAGTAAGTGTCCAAGATCAGCAAAGCTCCCAGCTTTTAGACGATTTACCCTTTGTAATACTAAAAAAATATGCTTCGCCCTTTAACTCATGTTCTAATGTGTTTACTTCCTAGAAAAAAAGAGACGATTTGTGGATAACCAATCGTTTTTCAAATCTCTGATAGCTACTTTACCAAAATGGATACATCAATTTCAAAAATCAAAACATGAAAATATATTATATACCAATCCTGATTACCTATTTCAATTATTATGGTTTTTGAAATATCATACCAATACACGTTTTCAAGTCTTGATTGATATTTGTGGAGTTGATTATCCTTCTCGAAAACAAAGATTTGAAGTAGTTTATAATTTACTAAGGGCGACCGCGAAGTAACCGAATAAAGTGCTCATTCGTACCAAACGAATGAGACGTTGTAGAAGTCTGCAACGAAACGGGCACGACTTATTTGACGGATATACCGCTAGAGACACCCAACGGAACGAACTTCCAATGGGGAACATAGCCTGTCGTGAAAGGGGATCACAGGGAATAGCCAACCCATAGGCGATACCCAACCGTGTCTTCGAAACGCAGTTGAACGGGAAAAAAATTTATTTCTTTTTTTTCATTCGTGAACGTGAGGTGTAGGTGGGATATTAGCCCGGGCGCATTAGGCAAGACTCGAATGAAGTATCACAGCGTCTTCTTCGTACGACGGAGCTTAGTGACGATCGTACCAGGACAACAAAGGAACCAAGATCCCAAAAAGTATTTTTTTCTTTTGGCTATGCTCATGAAAATCGAAGTAAAGGGCGAAGCTTCAAAGGCACAGCACTTGAGGGTATCTAAAGCACCTGAAGCGCACTGCGCGAAGATGCCCAAGAGCATCTAATTACGAGCATTCGGTGGAACCGGTGAACCATACATTTTTCTAGATAGAGATGCGTGGGACAGAGGGCTCGTAGTACCTGCCTACTCAAAAGGACCCCGCAAAAGGAAAGCGCTGGCACTGTATGACGGAGGGGAAGGAGCCTAAATCGACGTATCCCCTGCTAGCCAGGGGGTACTTTGCGTACTCAAGCAGCATGAAGAGATCGAGATTGAGCTTGGCTGAAACTAAGCAGTTAAAAAAAATATATATTTTTTTGCTGCTTCGGCATATTCTGATCGTCTGCATGTTTTTTGGAAACATTGTCATAAAGAGCAGTTCCAGCCAGAAAGCCTTTTTCGACTCATAAAGGGTCTCAATCTGTTGATTACCGCGGTAGCTACTATTAGGCATGTATGTGATGTAGGTATGAAGGGTATATATATGGATATAATTGACACTAATCCAGGTTTGAAGAATGGTGCAAAACTACTATATGCGGCACTTTGATCCAAGTACCATAAACACTGGGAGACTAGGTAATCCACTTCGAATTCCGTTTCGAAGCAAAAAAGGCTAGAAGCGTGCAGCAAATAATTTTTTTTTATGTAGCTTTCCTCGGCCACACTGCGATACATAGAGCCATAATTGAAACAGTAGGAAACCTCGGTCTAGGCCATCCGCAAGCGCGCGTTTCACAGATGATTTTACTAATTGTGCGCCAACACCTCCATTCTACCTTGCCCTGCCAATTATTAGCGTCTGGCAAACTCTAAAAAGCGATGTATAGCGCAACGCGCTTAAGCTACAGACTACGTATCTCATTGGCTAAAACATATGCGAATTAGGCACCGCGGCTAAGAAAGCCCACTCGAATTGCATAACTCATTCGCTTACAAAAGTTACCACGATAAGCAATACGAGGGCGCAGCGCCTCCGGAAGCCATATATGCTGCTAGTTTTTGCCATAATGCAAGGCCACGGGTGGGGTGGCTCCATGTACGGAAAAAATATATTATTTGGCCGGGAAAGCCCACGCTTAGAGCCATACGATTACGAACAACCTTAGCTGAACTTGAGTTAGAGAGCCGTGTGATGGGTAACTATCTCGCACGGTTCGGAGAGCACTTTATTATATCGAGAGAGTGCATAGGGAAACTGCGGCTCTGCGATGGAATTCTTGACTCTATGTATTCAATATAACTCACGCATTCGTGTACAAACCAGTGTGGACGAAATAACTCCAATTTGTTCGGCAGTCAGTATATTTCCGTCAGCCGGCTGGTGGGAGCGAGAAGTTTGGGATATGTTTGGTGTTTATTTTTCTAATCATCCTGATTTACGTCGTATATTAACAGATTATGGTTTTGAGGGTCATCCATTACGAAAAGACTTTCCTTTAAGTGGATATGTGGAAGTACGTTATGATGATTCAGAGAAACGTGTGGTTTCTGAACCTATTGAGATGACTCAAGAATTTCGCTATTTTGATTTTGCTAGTCCTTGGGAACAAAGTTCGCGTAGTGACAAATCGAGTAAAAAGTAAAGAATTTTTGCTTACAGCCATCTTGATAATATTCAATTTCGTAGTAATTGCATGCTCGGCTCAGTTCTATGGCATGCTGAATAATCCGCTTTGCCTGTTTGAACCAAACTCGGTCTTTTCGATCTTGAAACAGCGGGAGTGTTGACCTTTTGTGAAAACGCCGCGCTCGGGTGATGGGGATTCGAAAGAATAAAGTGGGCCTCCGCTACTTCATTGGCTTAACAGAAAAAAGGAAGAAAAAAAGAAAAAAAAATATAGAAATGCCCCAAAATTCTTTCTCTTTGCCTTTTCTCTTCCTCTTACGCTTTATTAGCTTGAAGGAGCTTGGCCAATGAATGCCCCCCCCCTTCCCGTCTTAATCTATCATTTAAGATGATAAATTGGACACAATCTGAAGGTTCAGATTGTGGAATTATTTAATTTATTGGTAGAAGGTTTTATTAATTTATGAACAAATTAACTGGAAATAAGTTGGCTGGAGCAGAACTATCTACATTATTAGAACAAAGAATTACCAATTACTACACCAAATTGCAAGTGGATGAGATCGGTCGAGTGGTATCAGTTGGAGATGGAATTGCACGTGTTTATGGATTAAACAAGATTCAAGCTGGAGAAATGGTTGAATTTGCCAGCGGTGTGAAAGGAATGGCTTTGAATCTAGAAAATGAGAATGTAGGAATTGTTATCTTTGGTAGTGATACTGCTATTAAAGAAGGAGACATTGTCAAGCGCACTGGATCTATTGTGGATGTTCCTGTAGGAAAGGGCTTGTTAGGTCGTGTGGTTGATGCCTTAGGAGTACCTATTGATGGAAAAGGTGCTTTAAGCGCTGCAGAACGCAGGCGTGTAGAAGTTAAAGCTCCCGGGATTATTGCACGTAAATCTGTGCACGAACCGATGCAAACAGGATTAAAAGCAGTAGATAGCCTGGTTCCTATAGGTCGTGGTCAACGAGAACTTATAATAGGAGACAGACAAACTGGAAAAACAGCTATTGCTATTGATACCATATTGAACCAGAAGCAAATCAACACACAGGGCACCTCGGATAGTGAAAAATTGTATTGTGTGTATGTAGCGATTGGACAGAAACGTTCAACCGTGGCACAATTAGTTAAGATTCTTTCAGAAGCGGGTGCGTTAGAATATTGCATTATTGTAGCAGCTACTGCTTCGGATCCTGCTCCTCTGCAATTCCTGGCACCATATTCAGGTTGCGCTATGGGAGAGTATTTTCGAGATAATGGAATGCACGCATTAATCATTTATGATGACCTTTCGAAGCAATCAGTGGCATATCGACAAATGTCATTATTATTACGTCGACCACCAGGTCGTGAGGCGTTCCCAGGAGATGTTTTCTATCTACATTCTCGTTTATTAGAAAGAGCCGCTAAAATGTCAGACCAGACTGGTGCAGGTAGCTTGACCGCATTACCTGTAATTGAAACACAAGCTGGAGATGTATCTGCTTATATTCCTACCAATGTTATTTCCATTACAGATGGACAAATCTTTTTGGAAACAGAACTTTTTTATCGTGGAATTCGACCTGCTATTAACGTAGGATTATCTGTAAGTCGTGTGAGCGGGGTGAGATCTACATGGGATCGCTGGAGTTGGAAAGCTCTGCGTAGGATCCCTCAGCGCGTAATCTGCCTTACCCGATCATAACTGGGTCGAAAGCAGGTAAGTCAGAAACTAACTATCGGAAGTTCAGGAAAACAAACCTCGATGATGGTCGCCCTACTCTCAGAGGGAAGACACCCAGGATTCTACCTGCGTGAACTTGGGATATGTGCCGTCTGCAGCATGAGTACTTCTACTACACGAGAAGGAAAAGGGGAACCCTGCGTCGGAAAACACACGAACTCCACGGCGATGAACGGGTCAACCAAGGCTCTACAAATCGTTAAATACCTAGAGGGAACTCCCGATGGGAATCCGGGCCTATTCATGAGGAAAGGCCGCGATTCGTACGGTCCCAGTGGAACCACCACAAAAACTTACGAGGGGGAACCTCGTTGGTTCGGCGATGGATAGAACTGAGAATCAGGAAAGTCCTGCTTCTCCTGCCCGAGTTGGGGCTGCCTGCAGCCGATCGAATTCGGGAACTGAAACCTAACGCCGACGCGAAATATCGGAAAATCATCGACATAATAACTGGCCCACATGCGCTCATAGTGGCGTACCAATGCATTCAATCTAAACTCGTAAAAAAGGAGGGGATGACTGACGAATGGAAGATCTTCCAGGGAGGAAATCGACTTCTTATCCGCGTTAATCGGAGATGGTTCGAGCACATCGCAGAACAACTGCGCGCGGGGAAATACCTCGCAAAACAAGTAAACATCCCAAAATCGGCAAAACCCGAGGAGACAAGACCGCTTACGATGATCAGCGCCAGAGACCAGATATTACAAACAGCCATCAAGGCGGCCTTTCTTCAAGCTCACGCCATAAGACTTGAGCAAAGGCTATAAGACTGCTAAAGAAGGAAGTGGTGCAGCACAGTTACGGGATAATGAATTGGCGTTCAATAGGAAGCAAATCCCTTCGCGTGCTTAACATTCTAAAAAACTACACACGGGCAAAGTATTGATGATTTGATTGTTCTCGTCTATAAGTAACAGGTTTCAGGAGAAGGGAGCCGTGTGATAGGCGACTATCGCGCGCGGTTCTTTGAGAGGGAGCCGGGTTCTATAGCCTGTGCTAGTGCCTAGAGATGGGCGCGAACCCTACTCTCGAGGTTCTGCGGCTCAGTTGAAAGCTATGAAACAGGTATGTGGTAGCTTAAAACTAGAATTGGCGCAATATCGCGAAGTAGCCGCTTTTGCTCAATTCGGTTCAGACCTTGATGCTGCTACTCAGTATTTATTAAATCGTGGGGCTAGGCTAACAGAGGTTCTTAAACAACCACAATATAGCCCAATTTCTATTGAAAAACAAATAGTGGTTATTTATGCAGCTGTCAAAGGTTATTTAGATCAAATTCCTATTTCGAGCATTAATCAATATGAACATGAGCTTTTGAAGTCTATAGACCCAGATATACTTTCTGCTATCGTACAACAAAAAAACATTACTGAGCAGATTAACAGTCAACTGGCTACCTTTTGTCAAAAATTTACACAGAGCTTCTTAGCGACTCATTCAGTTTAAAAAGATTCAACTAAAAAAAAATTTTCAGGCCGCGGGTTTTGTTTCCGTGCTTCCGGGTGGAGGGTGAAAGCGGCCAGGGCGCAGCCAATTTTTTTTCTTCCGCCCTCTGGCTACGCCCCTAGTAAGGCTTCGTCATACGAGCGGAGCTCGAAAACCCTCCATCCCCACATTAACAACATGTAGATTTGTAAAAAACAGGAAGGCAACAAAACATTAACAAAATCGGGCCAGGAACGCTTATTTGTAGAATGTACTATTTGTAGGTTCTGTAGGTTTTTACTGCGTATTTGTACTATTAGATATTCTTTACGTATGCAATAAGGGCATTCTAATGCCGGCAAAGATAACTGGATGACCCAGATTGACTATGTATTGCCGTAATGCATCTGGCCGCAGGCTCGCGCTTAGATAGAGTAATGCATCAGTCTTTTCTGGAAACTTTCTGGCGCTTAGAGGCTGCAAGTGATGCATGTGTGGGCTGCAAGTTATGCATGTGTGAGCGTTAACAAAAACAATATATATTACATAGCTCCAGCAAATCAAGTCTATCGCTCCGCAACAATTTCTAAAATGAATCAATCATTTTGATGATTGATAGCTACCTCCACCAAATTCTGGCTGGTGTAATCAGGAGAAAAGGGATTCGAACCCTTAACCTGTGGTTTTGGAGACCATTGTTCTACCATTGGAACTATTCTCCTAAAAAAAAAAGTGGTTCTTGGTTTATGGAATTTGCACCTATTTGTGTCTATTTAGTAATAAGTTTGCTACTTTCTTTGATCTTAATCGGTGTTTCCTTTCTATTTGCTTCTTCTTCTAATTCGGCTTATCCAGAGAAATTGTCAGCTTACGAATGCGGGTTTGATCCTTTTGATGATGCCAGAAGTCGTTTTGATATACGATTTTATCTCGTTTCTATTTTATTTATTATATTTGATTTGGAAGTCACCTTTTCATTTCCTTGGGCAGTTTCTCTTAACAAGATTGGTTTGTTTGGATTTTGGTCTATGATAGTATTTTTATTGATTTTGACGATTGGATTTTTATACGAATGGAAAAAGGGCGCTTTAGATTGGGAGTAACCCGGGAATTTCTGAGCCAAAACACGATAAAAGCAAAAAACATTTTTTTTTGCTTTTATCGTGTTTTGGCTTTTAGCATTCCTTCCATCGCAGCGCAAACAAAATGGGATAAACCTCGATAAGTAGGCATAATAAGTCATTCATTAACTTTATTGAGCTCTCAGAGCCTTTGTTGGCTACGCCAACAAAGTGCAGCCCGCGGCAAGAGAGCCCGTAAGGCCGCACCGGCTCTCTGATGAAATTAACTGAGAGGATGCTGGGACGTCAAACGAGTCGAGCAGGGCGCCGCCAAATTAGTTTGTTTTCGTGCGTTTGATTTTTTTTGTTTTGCTTGGCAGTTTACTATTTTTGCCCTATCGGGTGGAAACTAGTAAAGCATTTCGCGGAACAATGACTGTCTGTTCCCGTACAGTGAATGCCTAAAAATAATAGAATAGATCTTTTTGCGATGGGGGAAGCCCAAAAAAGCGGCTGGGAGGGTTCGCACAGCGAATGAAAGATGAAGGTAGCTTTCCGGGGCTACTTTTTCCTCTCGCCAAAGAGCTTCTGAATAATATGCTTCGCTTCCCCCGCGCTCTTTCCAACAAAATGAAAAAAAAAGAGACATTCTATATCAATTACATAGTATACTCAATTATATACAATCAATAAAGAGATTAGCGCATGAAGACCTACCTTTTGTTGATGCTTTGTGCTATATAATGAGAGAAAAAAGTGGTAATAGATATTTTTCTTGTTATTTGAAAAAAAAAGAAATATTTTTTTGCTATGCTTTTTCTCTTTAAGCCTTACGGTCCTGCTTTCGGGTCCGGCTTTTTATCCACTTTACTTTAACCAATAGGCTGGAGGAACCACTTTGGTGGCGTTGCTGTGAAAGATAAATTTAGGTGTTGCTATAAAATAAAGCGTCAAGCAATTGGTCAAAAGTGAACACCTTTAATAAAAAATAAACTAATCATGATGTGTTCTTTTCTAATTGATTATTTAGCACATTAGGGTACTTAGCTCAGTTGGTAGAGCGCCTCGTTTACACCGAGAGAGTCAGCGGTTCAAGTCCGTTATTACCCAAGGGTTTTCATTATCCGTGATTATAAATTGAATCTAGCATATGAATAAATTTACTAATTTGATTGATAGTGGTAGAACCGCGATAATAAAAAAGAGGGAAAAAAAGCAAGCCCGCTTTATTCGCACGGCGAATGAGAGCTTATTATTTTCGAAAAAGAATAACACAGTTAAAGAAAACATAAACAAGTGGCAAACCAAAGCAAAAAAGCGGTAATATATATTATCGCTTTTTTTGCTTTGCTTATTGTTGGGCCAACTAAAGTAGAAAACGCATGGCGTTTTCTTAGTTTATGGTACAATCTGAACTATAAGATGGTCATGAGAAAAAATATATATATATTTTTTTTACTGTGGACATTTAGGTGTCCTGGTTCCATATGGCTCCACTAGCATAGCGAGTAGGGGCCGAAGCGCCTCGGGCTTATTGGCCATTACTGCGTAATCATCCCAACGCAGCATGTAAGGCCACAGGTTGATTAACCGCGAAGAAGCGCCTTTCAGTGCAAAGCAGAGAGCCGCGCAGCCATTAGACTTGTGGCTTCGCTTGAACGAGACTTTCGTTTTCACTTTCGGTTTTCTACTGACGTATGTAGCCAGTAGAATGGAAAGACCCCGATGAATCATCTACGATGATTCATTATGTTTGGGAAAATAGCTTAGTTGGTTAGAGTGCTGGTCTGTCACGCCAGAAGTCGCGGGTTCAAATCCCGTTTTTCCCGGTAATTTTTTGATTCAAAAATGAATTATTATAAAATCAGTTCATAAAGAGAGATATATATCTCTCTTTCTAAACTGGTAACTGAATCAGTTAAAATTTTTTTTTTATCAAAGTATGACTAAAAAGCATGCGATGTAATATGATTCAATTTTACAGGGCTACGCCCTTAGCCTACTCGTGTCAAAAGTAATCCTGAGGTGTGAAACTTTAGGGACAATGTAATGATGGTTGGGATTACATACTAAGCTAATGCTAGGGTAAAGAGATTGCAAAAAAAAATTATGCTATGCGGATGAATAGTGCAAAGAACTAATACAAAGACCTTGTCAAAAAGAATCTAAGACGGAACCGAAAGATTTTCTATATAGAATATCATAGGTTAAGGATTGGAATAGTTGGCGCCCCGAGCGGGAAGCCGGCGGTGGAAAGGGTTATATCTCTTATAATGAGATAGAAAGATTTACTGCGCCTTATTTGCTCTGCCCTTGCGCTATTCAATATAGCAGTTCCCGGGATAATGAGAAGTGGATTTTCATCCTGGCAAAGCGGGTAAGCGTAAGCTTATAAAAATGTTTGACAGACAGACCGCAGGTTGAATTCTTACACTTAACTTCCCACAATAGTGTCATACATAGGGCATCAGTAGCCAATGACTCAAACATTACTTCTGCGGGTTAACATGGTTAATAGGTCGCGTAAGTCGTCTGTGGGTAAACTCGCACGTGTGGTTCTAATCGGAAGAGGAAAGCATGAGAGGGCCCGCCCATCCTGACAAATACAACAATACTGTATCATGGGTTCAAATCCATTTTTCTCCGTAGGGGACGTAGTTCAATTGGTAGAGCGCATGTTTTGCAAGCATGAAGCTGTCGGTTCAACTCCGATCGTCTCCAAATAAACAAGTGCTATATTGTAAAAAAGCAGTATAAGTGTTTGGATGAATTACGCTTTATAATAGCTGCGAGAGATCTCGTTATGCTTCGCACTTTAACTTGGCTTTGAAAAAGATAATCTGAAGACCAAACTGAATAATTTGTACTAAAACCTGTTAAAGGTAAAGATGGGGGACACTACGCGTTAGGAGAACGCTGGCAAGATAAATCTTTGGCTGCGCTCTATGCTCGAGTGGAGAGTTGGCGCCCTAATGCATGCCGCGGGCAGCAGTGCCCTCGGATTTCTTCTTCTTGTGTCCTGCTTCGCAAAGCTACTTTTCGGTTTCGCAGGCCCTCAGGCTGCGAAGCAGCCAAGCCAAGAAACAGAAAGGTAGTTTTAAGCCAACTTAAATTACGGTATTTTTCCTTAATAATACAAACAGTATCTATTGGCCTGCGTAGCTCAGATGGTAGAGCATTCCCATGGTAAGGGAAAGGTCTCCGGTTCAAGTCCGGTTGTAGGCTCTGTGAAAAGAAAAATGATTCAATATGGCTAAAACCAAACAAATCAAAAATTTTACTTTGAATTTTGGACCTCAACATCCTGCTGCTCATGGTGTTTTACGATTAGTATTAGAAATGAATGGAGAAGTTGTAGAACGCGCGGAACCGCATATTGGATTACTTCAGTGCGGCATGAAGCCGCTGACGCCGAGTCGGCATATCCTATGCCGCTAGCTATGCCCTGCTTGTTCCCCACCACGGGTGGCGCGTGGAGGCGACTTCCGCGTCATAAGCACCGGGCAAAAGGCGCTTTGTCGGGCAACTCAAGTGAGGCAAATCGCTCAGGGGAAAGGAGGGAGAAGGTCGTGAAGGTGGCCTCGTTATCCACACTAGAGGTCTCGACAGAGATGAATAGGGGGACGCCGAGTCCCCCATTGTGGTTGACTTATAAGCCGACCACTGGGCTTTCTTGGAAACAAGAACGCGTCGGCGGGTCCTGGAGTGCCCGCCAAGGGCGCACGCGTATTCCCGCGGGGTGATTATCACGACCAGCCCCCTCCGCATCTCGGCACAGCGGAACGTGTAACCGGCCTGGGGTCCCATTTCAACCGCCAATTTATTGTTCTTACAATGGGTAGGCTAACCACAAGGTACAAGCCAAAACCTTAGGTCGGGTAGGACGGCACTACTGGCAAATACTATCTAGCGAAGACACGAGTCGGAGGGGATAAGGCTTGCGTCAAAAGCATACGGGAAAATTCTAGCAACGAGGAAACCGGGGGGAGGAACCGGTAGAGCTGCAAGAGCATAACCGGAAGGTCAAGCCAGGGAGGCCGGGTCATTTAACGGAAGTGGAAAGGTTCGAATCAGAACTGGAGGAGGAAGTGAAAATGGGTAGCTCGTAGGACCCCACTGTGGTTGAAGCGCGGGGCCATAGGGCCAAGACCGCGGGTTAGGGGTACGACAGATAGCGCTGCCTAAACTTCATGGAATTCCATGAACTGGAAAAAAAGCAGTCTCAAATTTGCGCATGCACATTTCCAAGCTACCAAAACGGCTGCAGAGCATAGCATATATATATTTTTTTTTGCAGGCTTCAGCCTTTTTTTTCTCGAATCTTGGGCCACCTGTAATAAATGGCGCGAGCCGTATGCGAGGAGACTTGCACGTACGGTTCTTGGGGGGGTTCCGGCCGAAAGATCGGCGCCTACCCGACTAGAGGCACAGAAAAATTAATCGAGTATAAAACTTATCTTCAAGCTTTACCTTATTTTGATCGTTTAGAGGGCGACCGCGAAGTCACCGAATGAACTCCTCCATTCTGGAGGTGCTGCAGAAACCCGCAGCAAAACAGATACGACTAATCGACATATAAAATATGGCGACGACGACAGCATGTCGTAAAAGGAGATAACTGGGAATAGCCAACCCTTGGCCGTATCTTCAACTGCATCCTTGAGTGTCAGTTAAATGGAAAGTATCATGAATGAGAGATGCCAGCGGAATGATCACCTGGGCGCGCTGGGCTAGAAGGAAAATAAGCTTCCCTTGGCAAGACAACAAAGTAAGGCAAAATATTTTTTTTTGCTGGCTTTAAGTTTTCTGAGTGCAGCCTCCCCCTACAACGTCTTTCCTTGTGTGTCGAAGATCTAAAGCGAGTACACCGGAGATAGAAACAGAAACTAGGATTCAATATGAATATAGCAAAGCATCTGAAGCATAACTACACACTCACACGATCTTGTAAAGAGATAGGAGCATTCGGTGGAACCGGTGAACCATACATTTTTCTAGATAGAGATGCGTGGGACAGAGGGCTCGTAGTACCTGCCTAGCCTTTGCTTCGAGAACCATGTAAACGAAGGAAGGAAGTGCCGCTGTAAAGCAAAAGGAAAGAGGCCTAAGTCGGCGGACTGACGCCGCGCACTTGAGCAGTTCGGAGAAGACCAGCCTACTCCATACTCTTTGGAAATTAAGCCAGAATGCGCGACTTCCAAGAAAGGAAGGAAGCCGTGAATATTTGGTTCGTTCGCTAGCGCATAAACCAGGCAGACGCTTTATTCAAACCAAACTTTATCACCCAAAAGCAAAAATATTTCTGAAGTCAAAAACTCAACCATTATGATGCTGCGCTCCTGGCCTGCTTATTTAAAACCTAAGGGTAACTCAAGTTAGAGAGCCGTGTGATGGGTGACCATCTCACACGGTTCGGGGAGCACTTTATTATGTGATGCGAGTGAATGTGTACAGCATAGCTGGCATCAATTAAATTTTGACTCTATTTATGTTTCTATGATGGCCCAAGAACATGCTTATTCTTTAGCTGTAGAGAAACTTTGTAATTGTGAGGTACCATTACGAGCTCAGTATATACGAGTGTTATTTTGTGAAATAACTCGAATTTTAAATCATTTACTTGCTTTAACTACTCATGCTATGGATGTGGGAGCATTAACTCCGTTCCTGTGGGCCTTTGAAGAGCGAGAAAAACTTTTAGAATTCTATGAAAGAGTTTCAGGAGCCAGGATGCATGCCAGTTACATACGACCAGGCGGAGTTGCACAAGACATGCCTTTGGGCTTAAGTGAAGATATTTTTCTATTTACACAACAATTTGCTTCTCGTATTGACGAAATAGAAGAAATGTTAACCAACAATCGTATCTGGAAACAACGATTAGTTGATATTGGTACTGTCACTGCACAGCAAGCTTTGGATTGGGGATTCAGTGGTGTAATGTTAAGAGGCTCAGGCGTATGCTGGGATTTGCGAAAATCAGCACCTTACGATGTTTATAACCAATTGAGTTTTGATGTACCCGTAGGTACCAGAGGAGATTGTTATGACCGTTATTGTATTCGTATTGAAGAGATGCGACAAAGTATTCGAATCATTATGCAATGTCTTAATCAAATGCCTAGTGGCATGATTAAAGCGGATGATCGTAAGCTATGTCCTCCCTCACGATCTCAAATGAAACAATCCATGGAATCTTTAATTCACCATTTTAAACTTTATACAGAAGGTTTTTCTGTACCAGCTTCTTCTACCTATACCGCAGTAGAAGCACCTAAAGGAGAATTTGGTGTGTTTTTAGTCAGTAATGGAACCAATCGTCCTTATCGTTGTAAAATAAGAGCACCTGGTTTTGCTCATTTACAAGGGCTCGATTTTATGTCTAAGCATCACATGCTAGCAGATGTTGTTACCATAATTGGTACTCAAGATATTGTTTTTGGAGAGGTAGATAGATAGAACTACTATTTCACAGGTAGGACCCTAGCTTTATCGAGCCAAAAATTCTTTTTTCCGCAAAACTCGGAAGGCCGCTGAAGCCTCTATGATGACTCATCAACATAGCTTGCGGAGAAGTATATACATAGCAAATTGCTACGGAATGCGCTGTTTTAAGGCTTTTCCTCTCCAGAGCTACGCACTTTTTTGTTCGTTTGGCGAACAAAGGGCGCAGAGGCAGAGGGTGCCTTGGCTTGCAGCGCCCTTCATGCCTTTTCGGTAAGTAGATAAAATAAGCTTGCAGAGGCCACAGAGCGCAGTAAAAAAAAAATATATATATTTCATTCTGCTGTCTGCTTTACCCTTGGCATAGCGAATGACAGGGCCGGGTGGAACGATGAAAGCGCCCGCGGCCCATCAGGATTATGGCATTACGTAGGAATGCCATAAAGCACTAATTTAATTATGTAACGACTAACTAAAATGCATCGTTATTAAATCTTTTGAGAATGCAAGCCTAGGGCACCTGCTTGACACACACAAGATTGAATCGCTTAAAAAAAAGATCTTATATACGGAAAACAATCTAAAATAAGAATACATAGAAAAAGGCTAAAAAAAAGCGCGAGAAGGGCGCAGCAACTCTATGATCTACTCGCAGTTCAATTCATCTCATTATAAGATGATAGCAAACCTTGCTGCAGACGATCAATCATCGTAGATGAGACATTGATACAAATAAAAAAGGCAAATACACCATGACACTAAAACAATTAACTTTTCGTTTAAAAAAAAAGTCTGCTGGCAGAAATTCATCAGGGCGTATTACCGTTTTTCATCGAGGAGGTGGATCAAAGCGATTGCATCGAAAAATTGATTTTCAACGGAACACTTCGTCTATTGGCCTTGTACAAAGAATCGACTATGATCCTAATCGTTCTTCTTGGATTGCTTTAGTACGATGGCTTGAAGCAATGAAACAACCAAAGGCAGCCAATAGTCAAACAGAAGAAAAAGCCAAGCGTTTTCTTGGTCGAAGAGAACAAAATCTTTTTTTTTTTGGCCTCTTATTTTCGTTTTCTTCCCTGTCCAGGAAAGCCCAGAGAAGAAATTACGTTTTTTTCTCTGCCCTTTTTTCCCTAAAGGCAAAGAGAGAGGCTGCAATTTTAGGCCCTTTCGGTAGCTTTCTTGATTTACCTAGGATAGCTTTAGCCGGGGCAAAGCCCACTTTCTTTGCTTCCCGAATGAAAGACTTCGGGGAACATAATACGTTTTCTAGAAGTGAAGGCGGAAAGTGGAAAACGCATAGCGGGGTGCAAAGAATCGAACGCAAAGCGCTTTCTTGGAGAAGCAATATATTTTTTTCTTTTAAACCTAAGCATAGCGAAGAAGGACCGATGGTTGGAGCGGGCAAAGTAGATCGTGCACCTTTCACTTATATATTAGCTAGTGATCAGTTAGAAGCTGGCAAGACGGTAATGAATTGTGATTGGTCTAAACCTTCGACTTCGTTCGACCAACATCAATCTTCCCATAATTTGCTAGCCCATAACGACCTTCGGTTCCAAAACCACTTTGTTCACACAACAAATGAAGGCCAAAGGTCCCTTAGGGTGGAAGAGCCCACGCGGCGTAGTCAGGCTGCTTCTGGGCTACGCCCGGGGGGGAACTACGCTTCAAGTGAGAATAAAAACATACTTGATTCATATTATCAAATGGTAGGAAATTGCGTATCATTGGCTAATATACCCATAGGCACATGGGTACATAATATTGAATGGAATCCAGGTCAAGGCGCAAAGTTGATTCGAGCTGCAGGGACCTTTGCTCAAATAATTAAGAAATTCGAAAATACACCACAATGTATCGTGCGATTACCTTCGGGTGTTGACAAACTCATAGATTCCCGATGCCGAGCTACTGTCGGTATAGTGTCCAATCTTCATCATGGTAAACGTAAGCTTGACAAAGCGGGACAAAGCCGATGGTTAGGCAGACGTCCCATTGTTCGGGGTGTTGCTATGAATCCGGTGGATCATCCTCATGGAGGAGGCGAAGGACGCACGAAAGGAGGTAGACCTTCGGTATCACCTTGGGGAAAGCCCGCCAAAGGTGGATTTAAAACAGTAGTAAGAAAACGCAGAAATTAGTTTATGACACGATCTGTATGGAAAGGCCCTTTTGTGGATGCTTGCTTGTTCAAGCAAAAAAAGATCAGATGGAAAATTTGGTCACGTAGATCTTGTATTTTGCCTCAATTTGTTGGTTGCTATGCACAAATTTATAACGGAAAAGGTTCTGTTGGTTTAAAAATTACTGAAGAAATGGTTGGTCATAAATTTGGAGAGTTTGCTTCTACACGGAAACCTTCTTCCTCTGGGAAGAGAGCTTCGCCCTCAAAAACAAAAATAAGACAAAAAAAAAAGGTACGATAGTGAACTATGGCGCAAAAAATAAATCCGATTTCAGTCAGATTGAATCTGAATCGTAGTTCAGATTCAAGTTGGTTTAGTGATTATTATTATGGAAAATTGTTGTATCAAGATGTAAATTTTAGAGATTACTTTGATTTAATACGTCCACCTACGGGAAAAACGTTTGGCTTTCGTCTCGGTAAGTTTATTATTCATCATTTTCCTAAAAGGACATTCATTCACGTATTTTTTCTGGATCGACTTAGCCGGTCAAGACACACAGGCCTTGGGGCAATACAATCGGTCAAGCTGATTAGGCGTATTGACGACGCTACAGAGATACAGCGAAACGAAGTCAAGAGTCGGCGCTATGGATACGATGATAGGTTACCATCAATGCACGAAATCGATCAATTACTTCGAATCAGCGGTTGGATGGCCTCCAAAAACTCTACTTCTTTGAAGAACGATGCCCTTTTGGAGAATGATGACAGAAAAATGTCAGAAAAAAGCTATGCGTTTTCTCGTTTTGGCTCTTTGCGTCAAATTAGCGACGTATTTCCACAGACCATTTTTGCAGCTGTGCGTGCTCCCTTAAATCATTTGGTCATGCAATACTTCTTTCATCCAAAGAACCGAATTCAATTTGATCCTATTGTTAACATAGTTTCCGATTTGGCGGCACGGAGCAGATATATGCCGGAGGAAGCAAAAAAGAAAGAGGACAGCTTGAAGGAAAGAATGCGTTCTATTCTCTTGAATAAAAGCATTTGTTCGAAAAAAGAAGGCTTAACCTATATGGACAAAACCGCGCAAGGCTCCTATGTCGAAGCCTTACGAGGTTCTACCCACTTCATTCGCCAAGCGGACAAAGTGGGCTTTGCAAGAAAAAATAGACCCGAAATTTCTCCGAACATCCAAACGGCTTATTCAGTTTGGCTTTCCTCTGAAGCTAGTAATTCCGGAAGGACAGAGATGCGTAGCGCAGAAGAGCTTTTAGCTCTGCGCACGGCGCTCCCCAGCTTCGCCCGGGCACGAATGTTCCCACACCAGAATGCCCTCCACTGCTTGCGCAAACAGAGCCTTTTAAGGCTTCATTTTCAAATCCATCGCGAGCAAGGCATGCCATTAGCTAATAATTACATAATAAAAAGCACAGAGCCGATTCGTCAACCCTGGTCTATATTGGATTTCGGTGCTCCCTTTATTTCAAGAGATGCTGAATGGAGGAAAGTTCACTCTTTGTTCAGTCGTTATTATTATTGGAAAAAAATGCAATTTTTCTTATCTAATCAAACAAAAACTAATACCTTAATTAGGCCAGTCAAAATAGCTTCTGTTTATCAAAGTGCTTCTCTAATTGCTCAAGAAATATCTTGGAAACTAGAACAAAAAAAATCATTTCGACAAATTTGTAGATCTACATTTCAACAGATTGAAAAATGCCAATATGTTAAGGGAATCCGTATTTGTTGTTCAGGCCGATTAAATGGCGCAGAAATTGCTAAAACTGAATGCAGAAAGTACGGTGAAACCTCTTTACATGTATTTTCCGATCAAATTGATTATGCGAAAGCACAAGCATCTACTCCTTATGGGATTTTAGGTGTCAAAGTGTGGGTTTCATATTTTTAACACAAAAAAAGGGACAAGTTGTGCTATATCCAAAACGTACAAAATTTCGTAAATATCAAAAAGGCAGATTTAAGGGTTGCAAAGCAGACGGTACACAACTTTGTTTCGGAAAATATGGCATGAAAAGTTGTGAAGCTGGTCGTATCTCATATCAAGCAATTGAAGCGGCGCGTCGTGCTATAAGCAGAGAATTTCGAAGAAATGGTCAAATATGGGTAAGAGTTTTCGCAGATATTCCTATTACCAGTAAACCCACCGAAGTCAGAATGGGAAAAGGAAAAGGGAATTCTACAGGTTGGATTGCTCGTGTGGTAGAGGGACAAATCTTATTTGAAATGGATGGTGTGAGTTTGTCAAATGCGCAACAAGCTGCCACATTAGCAGCGCATAAACTATGTTTGTCAACCAAGTTTGTTCAATGGTTTTAATTGGTTAGTAAATAGCAAGGCCGAAAGGCGCGGAGCAAAGCAAAGAAAGTGGGTAAAGACCAGGAATCTTTGGAAACTTATGGCTTCTATCGGCCTGAAAACGAACAAGCAGTCGGGACGGTAGAAGTGTTGAAACCGTAAAGCGAGTAAGAAATTTATTATTATAAATAATTCATGGTCTTTGACCCCATATAGCCCAAAGGTTAAAAAAAAAAGCCTAAAAAAAGCAATAAATATCTATATACCGCTCTTTGCTGCGCCTTTTGGAATGAAGGAAGGGCGCGACTTACAATTTATTTGCAATGCGAATAAATTGATTTTAGCCCGCGAAACAGAATAAAATGCCTTGAGGCCGAAGGCCTCGAGTCCAAGACGATTATTTTGTTCGCAGCCTGGAAGGTGAACCATGTAATAGATTAAATTGCGTAGCGGAGTTTTGTCCCACACAGCTCTTGTTTTCACGGGCTTTGCTAGGCCCGGCTCCTCAGCAAGTGGCTAAAGGAAGAAGAAAATAAATTTTTTTTTCTGAGCTTTCTCCGAATGAATATAATAAAGAGCATGGCGTTGAGGTCGAAGACCCCGAGTGAAGAGCTAAGGCTTCCGGGCTAAAATAAAATAAAATATTTACTGCGAAAAGTGAAAAACCATTTTTTCTTGGGGCGCGAAGCTAATCCAGAGCTTGCTACTACGTCCTTTTACGCTTTTCTTTTTATTATGTAAAAGGAACGCATAACAGCCCGCTATTTCTAAATCAGATAGGGCACAGTGCTTATATTCGTTTTTACCTAAAATAAAAAAAAACAGCCAACTTATGTTCACTCCAAATAGACTCCGTTTTCATTACGAAAATTTATTACGTCAAGATTTGTTGTTAAAATTGAATTATGCCAACATTATGGAAGTTCCTAGATTGTGTAAAATAATAATAGTTCCAAAGGCACCCTCTAATTTAATAAAAAATGTAAAATTAGCTATGGAGATTGTTTGTGGTCAAAAATTCATACAGACACGAAGCAGAGATTCGGCAGGAAAGTCGTTTCGATTTAATAAATTTATATTGAATCGAGAGTCAAAAAAAGACACAGGATATGTCACTTACCTAGCACAAAGCACTCTACGAGGGCATACCATGTATAATTTCTTGGAAAAACTTATTACGATAATATCTTTTTACGATTACCCAGTTAAAGTACAAAAAAGCTCCATTCAATTATCAATGCCAACGTCGTTGTTACGATTATTTCCGGAAATACAAAATCATTTCGAGATTTTTGAACATATTCAAGGGTTTGATGTAACTATTGTTACTTCAGCTAAAACACAAGATGAGGCTTTCATTTTGTGGAGTGGTTTTTTACAAAAAGAGGTTTAGTCATATGTCAAATCAAATTATACGAGATCATACACGTAGATTACTTGTGGCTAAATATGAATTAGAGCGAATGCAATGTAAAGCAATTTCTCGACATAAAAACCTCCCTAATCAAATACGTTATGAATATTTTTTAAAGTCGTCTAAGTTGCCAAGAAATAGTTCCAGAACACGAGTAAGAAACCGATGTATTTTCACGGGTCGCCCTCGTTCGGTATATAAGTTATTTCGCGTTTCTCGTATAGTTTTTCGTGAATTAGCATCTAAAGGTTCTTTAATAGGCATAAACAAATCGTGTTGGTAGTCAGTGGAATAGTGGAATAAAGGTTGGCTTTGCGGGTAGCCATAGGGTGCAGCAAAAAAAAATATTTTTTGCTTGAAATATTTTTTTTTGCTTTACGTTTTTTGGCTTAATTTTTTCCAGCGCTGTGCGCCCTTTGGCCTCTGAATACCGAACGAGCTCAAGCGGTGTGCCGCGCTATGTATGCGCCCTAAACCCAAGACGTACCTGCTGGGCTTTGTTACCATAAGGTTGCAAAAGGGACCACTCCTAGTGAATCAGCAGTAGCTGAACCACGTAAAAAGTTATGTAGAGGATGGTTGCCCTGATCTTCCTGGCTGAAGTTCTAAAATTGCTATTATAACAGGAAGAATGCGGTCTTATTTCCAAAGAGGTCAAAACCAATAAAAAGCAGGGTCCTTTAAGATGAAGGATATTGAAACCACGGGCTTCGCCCTAAGGTCCACAAAATCTCGCCGGGTGTAAACCATTATTGTATCACAATCCTACCTAACCTACAAAATGTGGCTACTCTCTGCGTACCAAGGTGCGCGAGTTGATGGCGTGGAACAACTCCATTGTTAGAATTATACAAGATTTTAATCAGGTTACGCGCAAATCTCATCCGCCGCAATAAGCAGGCAAGGAACTAATGTTTCGTGCAGCATGCTTAAATGAGCGTACAAGAAAATATGTATCCGCCCGCGTTTACTAATAAAATAGAAAATATATTCTACCGCCTCCGTCACCTCAATGAGCTTTTTCAACATAAGAACTTTCAAACGCGTAATGGTCAAATCCCGTGAAATAAGAGTTCTATACCCAAGCGAAGGCCGGAGCTCTTATTAGAAGGACCGCAAAATGCTTATAAATAGAATATCTCCATAGTCTACCGCAGGTGTTATTACCGGCGTGTAGTCTATAAAGAGAGTGACTATACAATAGGTAACTGGTGAATCTGTACCTTGGTCAAAAGGTCGCGGCTGGGATGCTTTTAACATTTAACCTTTGCATGCTACTTGCCATCAGCAAATCACGCGAGTACTAGATTTGCGGATGAACTAAGAATGCCCTGAGAGCGCCCGCGAACGCCCGACGACAGCACCTCTGCTAATCAACTGGAGCTGTATGAAGCGGAAGCTTTCACGTATAGTTCTGAGGGCCTACCTATCTTAATTATTCAAAAAAATAAAAAGAGAATAAAAGGCTTGCTTTTGTTAGCATCAAGGTGTCTCTGCTGTTTCCGTTTTGCGTCTCTATCGGGATTTTTTTATTATTTTGTACACTGCAAGTTTTCTATTAACAGATTCTGTAAGGAAGCAAACAGAAGGTTGAGAATCGTTTTAAAATGTCATTTTTTTGGAATAGATTTAATAAAAAAAATGAAAAAAATCTCTGAACCGGAATCTCTAATTTCTTCATCAACAACTCGTTTAGGGCTTAGTATATAATAAAGAATCTTATCCACTTCAAAGTGGGCTTTGATATGTGATCGTGAAGTACGAAAAACCGATGGCGAGATTCTATGCCAAGTTTATAAAAAAAAATTAAGTCAAGTTTATGGAAGCCAAATTATTTTGTTTTTTGGAAATAATTGGAGTTGGGTACAAAGCCAGTACTAATCCACAAGGCTCTATTTTATATCTAAAATTAGGCTTTAGTCATGAGATTCGACTTCAAGTCACGTCTGCAGTTCGCGTTTTTTGCTTCAAGCCTAATCTTATTTGTTGTACTGGAATAGATCATCAAAAAGTAACTCAATTTGCTGCCAGCATCAAAAGTTGTAAACCTCCTGAAGTTTATAAAGGAAAAGGTATACAATATCGAAACGAAATTCTACATAAGAAACAAGGAAAAAAAAAATAAATCATGTCATATATTTTAGGAACTAATTTAGTGCCGAATGAACAAGTAGAAATTGCTTTAACTCGAATCTTTGGACTTGGCCCTAAAAAAGCAATTCAAGTTTGTGATCAATTAGGTCTCAATGATAACATTAAAGTTAATAAGTTAACTAAGTATCAAATTGACCGAATTATCAAAATAATAAGTCAAAATTATTTAGTTGATTTAGAATTAGCGAGAGTAATTCAGAGGGATATTAAACAATTGATGAGTATTGGTTGTTATCGCGGTTTTCGCCATAATGCGGGATTGCCCTTACGTGGTCAACGAACTCATACTAATGCTAAGACTTGTCGCAAAGTCAGAAACGTTTCGATCAATCAACGAAGTTGATTCAGGCCGCAGGCTGTAAGTTTTTTTCATCATTCACAATAAATGATGAAGGCGCGAAGCGATGTGCAATGAAATTGAAATTCAATAACACATTTTGTTATTGGCTTTTCCTCCGCAAAAACATCATCGATTGGTAAGGCCGGCTCCTATTGGTTGCCATATAGGCACAACAAGTCAAAGGGCGCAGTAAATCTATATATATATATTTTTTTTTTAGTCATCGCATATTCTTTCTCTATTCTTGCACTGTAACTGCCGAAAGGCGGGGCGGGCTCGGATAATAGAATCTCTCACCCGGAGAACCAAAAGCTGCGGCGTTCTCTTTTGTTTAATAGATTATTTTGTACAAACTTTTTCCACAAAATTGATTTTTAATTAGTAAACAGATAAGATGGATTGTAAAAAAACCCAATCGATGATATCAAACAAAATCTAAAATTCAAAAAAAACTCATGCAGAAGAAAAAAAAGCACGGTATTGCATATATTCGATCAACTTTAAGTAATACCATTATTACTGTAACAGATTATAAAGGAGATACAAAAACTTGGTCCTCCTCAGGTTCATTGGGGTTCAAGGGATCTCGTCGCTCAACCAATTATGCTGCTCAAGCAACTGCAGAAAATGCTGCCCGAACTGCTATTCAACTGGGAATTAAGTCGGTTGAAGTTGAAATAAAAGGGTTAGGTTACGGAAAGGAATCGTCGCTACGTGGTTTACGACTAGGAGGTCTTATTATTACCAAAATTAGAGATGTAACCCCAACCCCACATAATGGATGCCGACCCCCTAAAAAACGCCGTGTTTAAATATCATCATAAAGTTATTCATTTTCAATTACTTGACAATGCAACATAGTGAAATCCCGGGGTACAGGCCCGGTTTCACCATTTTCTAATGCTAATGTAGGAGGCCCTCGTTAGTATTTAACAGCTTTAAGGAAGGATCGAATGAACTCGAAAGCGAACCCAGGGCTATTTTACTTGTCTTGTAAAAGATTACATAAACGTGATAAAAGGCCGAAAAAAATATATTTTTGCTACGCCCGCAATTACATAGTAATTGCATTCCTCATGAAACTGAGTATGAGGCGCAACTCTCAGCCATATGACTCCAAAGAGTCTCTCCTGGCCCGCTCCACTAGTCGAGATTGTATAAATAGAGCACGTCTTTAAGCCTTCATTTGTGTTCTAATCACATGAAATGGACATGACATCACTTGGCTAAATGGTTGGGTTGGCCTCATTTTGATTGATCAGCCCTTGAATGGTCATTGTTTTGACAGAAACAAAAATTAACTTGTTATGCTAGAAGGTGCAAAATTAGTGCGACCCGTTGGCCCACAAACCTAAAAATACTTAAAAAAAAATATATATTTTTTTTTTTGCCGGAACTTAGTATTCTAACTCTTGTCGGATGCAGGTGTAATCCCTGCCGCGCGGTAATGTCCCGCAAACTCTCGATCATTACATGGGAGTGGCAACCCCGGAATTCATAGCAGAATGGTCGCAGGAAGAAAACCGAGAGGAACACTTTGGTTAACGAGTTAAAGCTTCGGTGCCCGATCACCTTCGGTATGCTGAACCCTTACTGGGGGCTAGACCACAAGTCAATGAGGACGAGTATGATTAGCTTGATTTCTAATCATAGACATTCTGGGAATACGGTAAAAGAGGCCAGGAAAGTAGTTGCTTCCACTACGTTCTACATGCGTGTTCCACCTCCCGCAGTATTGCTCGTCTCTTAGGTTTTCGCAACAATCCGACTCGGGAACGGGGTAACTACCTTGAACTCCAAACAAATGATCGTAGGGTAGGCTAGCCAGGCCACATGTTCATTGGTAGCAGGATTCTCCAAAAAGCGAAAGCGCGGTGATAAATTATTGTGATATGCCCACTTGGAGACTCATAACTTCAAAAAAAACTGGTTGTTCCAGGTAAAAAATATATATATTTTTTTTTAAGTGATATTTTTCAATAAAAAATAGACTTTTTTTTACCTGCGGCCTGGACACGCTATGCCCCGGCTAAAGGCCGAAGGGCTTGTGTTCAGATTACAATCCAGGATCTATAAGGCTTCGCGGCAGAATAACCATGGAAAGCAAAAGGTAAGCACTCCAAAAGAGGCTAACGGCTGGACCACAGGCCATATTTATAGGTATGTTGAACAAAGGCAGACTGTAAACAGGGTGGACAATACTCACCACCGAAGAGCCAAGATTGAAGATGGCGCGAACATTACAGTTGAATGAAGGTGCACAATCCGTGCATCGCATCCCTTCGGCTTTTGTTCAGCGACCAAATAAAAAAAAATCTTTTTTTATTCTTGCAATTGCTAAAATTTTCTTTTACATGGCCAAAACTCTCGAAGATACAAACATTATGAGAAGAGCCGTATGAGGCCGTAGGCTCACGTACGGTTCGGAAGCCGAGCTGCGTCAGCAATAGAGTGGCTTAGGTTAACATTGGAGCAGGAGCAGCTACCATTGCTTTAGCGGGAGCTGCTATAGGTATTGGAAACGTATTTAGTGTGCGCCTTGCTAGAGCGCGTTTGGGTCAGCGAAGGTTAATAGATTCTCGCCTGGGCGGTCCCCTAACCCGTAGCGGAAACAGACCGCAGGGAACCATAGCATGGGGCCTGGTCAAGTTTCGTGGCACGGTTATCACGAGTGCGTCAGGGTCAAGCGTTACCCCTTCCAACAAAGGCGGCCCGGAAGGCTCCAAGGCCCAACTAAATTCTTGGTGCGAACAACCCTCCGGGGGAAACTGCAAGGAGCATGAAAAACCGCTCAATAACCTAAACCACGAGCAAGCACCCAAACGTGAAAGCGAGGGATCACCCCAATGGACCCTTTAAGGTTAACACTTGGGTACATGCCAGCCAAAGAGCCGAGGTATAAACTAAAAAGAAATGGGTGACAGATCAGCCATAAGTACTCCAAAGGATACACTGGGCAAAGCAAGTCGTGCATGCGACAAAGCCCGTAACGTGAAAAATTTTGAGGAAAGGGCTGTAAATGGTAATGCGCTACCCCTTAGCGGGCATGCCCGCTAAGGGGTAGCAAAAATCAGCGAAAGCAACTACTAGAACTAGCGCCAATAAAAGAAAAGGCGCAGCAGACCGGTGGAGTCTCCCCTCTTGCGCTCTAACTTTAGCCAGATAGCATAGCCTACAGCCGGCCGGGTCTGCTTTCTACAAAATTGGTCCGAACCCGCAGATCACGAAAAAGGGGCAGAAGGTAGCGCCACTATACTACTCACTTCTCCGAAAAATCTAAAAAAGTTTCACATCAAAGCCCCCGCTTTACTTAGTGAGATAACTAACCTTATTATGGGGTGAAGCGTGGCTACAGCCGGGCAGATTACTCACAATACACGGATGAATCCGACTTGTGCAGTAGCACAAACCAGCTTGTACTACATCACTTAAGACCCAAAGACCAAAGGCTCTTGTTAAGGTAGCCATAGTCAAATCTAAAAAGTAGATCACACTATGCTGCAAATGACATAGTTATGAGGTGCAGGTGGAAGAGGAGGGATGGAATCGCATAGTAGCCGTGTGTCCCTGTGCAGAGAGGGCTAGTAGTGCTTATACGGCTTCTTGCCGCAAAAGCTGAAAAATTTTGCCATGGACGAGCCACATGCGAAGAAACTTGCACGTGTGGTTCTGACCGGGGGGGAAAAGCACCCTATCGGAATTCTTCGATGTGCGGAGCTTCGCATCTGAAACCCGATGACGCTTTGCGTTCTGCCGGGGCCTTGGGCAGTAATCCAACTCCCGCCAACTCATGAGGAGCTGGCAATGCCGCGGAGTCAGGGAAGTGGCTTGTTTAAGTGTAGGCGGACGAATCTCGACAATAGCCGCTCTTATAAACTAGGGGGGATTATTCCCATCACAGGTTGCCGCCCTTACTTAAGTATACTGAGAATCGACAGTGAAAGGGAGCCCCTAGGGGGGGAATGAACGACCTGTGGTCGCCGACGTTAGTCGGTTAGGCTTAGAAAGCACTGAACAGGCTGGGCGGGTCGACAAAGATGACAGCTACAAGAATGGTAATCCTGGTGACAGAGATATACATTCGGGGATGAATAGAAAACCTCCCACAGAAAAGGCCGCAGGTCTATATTTTTTCTTTGGCGAGGAATGTAGTTCTGGCTTTTTACCAGGAAAAGCGAAAAAAATACTGTTTTTTGTGCTGCTTGCCTGGCAAAATTATTCAATCTTACGCGCGAATCTAATGGGAAGTATGAGAACCTGATGGAGATAATATCGGACTTAAACGTACTGATAGCAGCTTAAGATAAGCTGAAATTTCACTTGGATAAGGGGATGGGATCCGACAATGAAAACACTGGAAGGTATTAGCCTAGAATTGTTCCAGAAAGCCTAAGAGAGCCCGTAAAAAATCTAAATTTTTTTTTTCCGCTGCGCGTTAGAAAACCCATAGGGAACCCGAAAGATCATATTGTACCGAAGGCAATGCATATGACTCTCGAAGGCCGCAATTCCTTAAATGTATTCCGTACCTACCAAACCCCGAATCCAAAGTATAAAAAAGGCTATCGCTATATCGAAAGCAGAGACACAAGCTCATTGCGAAAACAAAGCGATGCTGCCCAGACTAAAAGCTCATGAAACTAAAAAATATAAGAAGGGGCGCAGCAATATATATATGTTGCGCCCTTGCTGCCGCGTTATTCTCTGGCTACACTTGCCAAGTGTACCAGAGTCTTCAGGGCGCAAATATTTTCTATAAAAAAAAGTAAAGAAATCACGTAAGATATGAAAAAAGAGGAGCCGTATGATGGGCAACTATCACGTACGGTTCTATCAGGGGGGGGGGAGTCGCGCATCATGGGTACCTTCTTATTGCTGTGAAGGGCTATATGAAAATAACCCCCTATCCAACCTCATTCTGTTGCGCGAAATCCATCATTGGCTAAGCAATTATTTGGTTATGCCATTTTAGGTTTCGCTTTAACAGAAGCTATTGCTTTGTTTGCCTTAATGATGGCGTTTTTAATCTTATTTGTCTTTTAATTTTTCGGTGCTGGGATTTTTTGGGAAAAAAAAATATATTTTGGCTGCACCCTATTCGCAAAGCCAATAGGGCTGCGCCCAAAAAATCTAGATTTTTTGGCACCTTAGGGCCGAACGATTCGTACGTTCGAGCCCTTCACCACTTGCCACCAAAAGTATAAGCGTAAAAGAACTGACAAAGATTTTCACCTTTACAGTTGCTTCGGGAGTAGAGCCTTAACGGCTCATTGGGAAACAAAGAAGCAGGACAAATATATATATATATTTTTTTTTTTCTTTTTTAGCGGCTTAACTTCTTGTCATAAATAATCTTTGATAATG